CACAGTAAATCTACGAAAAAGCCTTTTTGAATGGAAAAGTGGTGGTTTTTTGGTTTGATCTATTCTTATTAAACAGGCATAAGCTCCACTGGTATAAAGCCTTTGCATCAGTTCTTCATTGGAAAACACTTCTTCGTCTGAAAACAAAACGTCCGGATCCTCTTGGATTAGAAAGGAGTCCCAAACAAACCGTCTTCCACGAAAAAGCACTGGTTTATTAGAAGATTGACATTGCATTGATTGATATTGCAATGGATATTGCATTGGATATCCAGATTGACTTCTGAACGGTTCCAAAAACTCTTGAAATGATAGATTTTCCAAATCCAACCGTAGTTTTTTGATCTCTTCCCGATACTTCCTATACTCCGTTGTAACCCCCCTTTTTTCTAAGTTGAACTTCTTAGACTTATACTGGAGCATACGAAGATGATTTTCAAACTTTTGAACGAAAATCCGCCTTTCTTGAAACAATCTGACTTGCTCCGGCAATCCCAATTCATTGAATGTTTTTATCCGATCAAATCGATTACTGCGAAGAAAACTAAGACGCCAGATCCTAGGAGACGAAACCAATGATTCATCGAATTCTTCATCCTTTTGGAGTTGAGCATCTAGACCTATTTCATGAACTAGAGACGAAAACCCTGTTCGCATCGTATACTGATGATTTTTCGTTTTGCGCAGAGGATCGAATGGTGGGATTTGATTCTTATCAGACTTACCTCGATATATTCCTAACCACGGAAACTCCACCAGAAGACTTTCTAAAAGACTAGAAGCTAGATGGAAATCATGTTCAACGAGTCTATCGAGAGGAGTCCAATTCTCTTGATTTGGTTCCGATATCAGCAACCAAGAATCCCGAGCAGCTGATCCGGCCAAGCAACCCAAAATAGGAGGGAGTATAGTGAATTCCTTGATAGTTGTTTCGGCAATCGAAGGTTCTAAATACCATTTAGACAAATAATAAAAATTTTTTTTCCAAAAATCTTTTGCCATAGGTACAGGAGAAAATTTCGTTCTAAGTGTAGTTTGTAGAATAGCCTTTCCTATCTTATAGGGAAGTCTTTCATGATGTTTTAGAACGGATACAACACCCTGATTTATAGATCGTAAACCCCAAGTTTGCCTATAAAGAGACAATCGAATTGTATTCGTGTCTATAACGTATTTTTTTCGCAAACAACTAATTGCTACGGTTTCATTGACAAGTCCTGCCAGGTCTCGTGCCTTATAACCTATGGTTCTAGATCCAAAATCATCGAGGTAGAACAATTCTTTGTTCAAAAAAAATCTTTTCCTACGTAAAAGAATAGAAAATTCTTTTTCTCGTTGGGATACAAGAAGCATCCGAATATTGATGAATTGACCCAATCGATTTGGAGTCATTAGATTTGGATCGACTTTTCTAGGAATATGCGTCGAAGCAATAAAAACAATATTTCTTCTACTAGTAAAACTGTTCTCATCACAGCTATCCATATGGTCCAATAAGCGATGAAGCAACGCCTTCTTCTTGATGATGATATCCATCTTGATGATAGAAGTGCGAGTATTCCGTTCCAATACATGAATGTTTGGGATCCATATTATGCAAGGAGACATTATTTCTGCCATTGTCAAAGTCCGATGGAATTGAGAGAAAGTTTTCCCAAAGAACCATTCCAGATTGATTTTTATTAAAGGAATATAAAAGTCTGCTGCTAGACTTTGGACCAAATAGGATCGACCAGTTTCCTCAGGACCTATCAGTAAAATCCCCTTGGAAAGGGATGGTCCTAATAATAAAGGAGGAGTTTTTCTAGCTTTAGAAAATAGGTTTTGGTTAGATTTGGCAATCTTCTGATAAAAAGCGAAGAAGACCCATTTTTCTGCTAAACGATCAAACCTGTAATTCATTATATTTTTTTGCGAAATGTCAGATAAATATCGTAAGTACATAAACCCCGGCTCTTCCGTGGTTTGATAACCTTCGAAGATAGAATGCCTGTAGGTAAAATTCGATTCAAATTGAGAATTTTGAGAGAGTTCTTTTTCTGTTCTTAGAAGCAGAAGTAGATCAATTGTATCTTTCTTCTTCTCTTTTTTATTATTATTATAATCATCTGATGATAATCTTGATGAAAAAAAAGATGGAATTTTCGAGTTTCCACCACTGGGCTTTGCGATTACGAAGTCGAATATTGTCACGGATCGATCGAATGCACGCGGATTCTTCTTGTGACTTATTAGTATGAAAAAATAAGTCATTCTAAGCCTCATCAACCAATACCATTCCCGGAGGTTTGACAAAAAGCAAACAATTTGATTTAGAATTCTAAAGGCGAACCAAAAAGTAAACCCCTCTTCATATTTATGTGCATCCAACTGCGTCCAAATTGGTTCATCCTTCTTAGCCAAAATAGTAAAATGAGAAAAATCATAATTATTAGATTTAGAAAAAACAGAATCATCATCACTAGTAGAACCGAAGATTTGTTTTGTCCAATCCCTTATTTCCTCCGGGTACTCAAAGCTATTAGAAGTATCAATAGCAGCCAAATAAGGAACAACACAAGTACTTCTTTCGAAGATTGGTTTGACTAAATCCAGTATTACCGAATCGATTGGTTCTACCCAATCCGGTTTTTCCAAAGAATCCTTCGGGTACTCGCTATATCTTTTTATTTCCATCCACCATTGTCGTAGCAAAGCTGGATCCGAATGTAGTCCGAACTCGAGAAAATTCAACTGTATCAGTAAAGAAATCCAGTTGAAGAAAACAACGAAAAAATACGGAAAAAAGAAAAACACAAGGACGAACCACAAGAGAATGATCCAAGACTCCCCGTCCTTCCTTGCTAATCGCAAGAGTTTCCATATCGACTTTTTCTTGATGAGTTCTTCGATCACGAGCTCCCCGTGAGAAACTAACCAAGGAACCAACTCATTCAGAGGCGGATGAAGTCGAATCCTTCTCCAATTCCGTTGTATTTTGGATTGTAGAATGAACCATACTTCATGAGAAAGTGCCCGCAAGATATTCTTCGATCTATGCCTAATATCTTGCCAAATAGATACTATTTGGTCACAGCTATATAGCAATATATACGGAAAAGTATCAAAAAGTGTATCCCCAAAGTATTTCCACCATATAGAAGTAAAAAACCATGGCATATACATTTGAAGCAAATTCCATTTGGAAAAATGAGTATCAATCTTATATATCTCTTGTTTATTAACGAGTTCATGAAAACAATGTGGTGAACGGCATGAGAAAATCTTTCGTTTCTCTTTCCATGAAAAACAAAGCTTATCTAGAGCTTTGTTTTCCGCTATGTTTTGGAAACTCTCTGTTGAACTAGACTTGGTAAACATGTCTGGAATCTGATGAAATATTTCCTGGTTCTTATTCGGAAAGATTTCCGATAGGAAATCATCTTTATAGGATTGAGTTTGAATCAAACTCGTGTTTGAACTGAAATTTTTCGGAGACTGATCAAGATTTTTTTCTTCAAAATCAAAATAAGATCTATGGAAATTTTCCAAATTGACTACTTGGAATCTTGGTAAAGGCGTTGTACAAATCTCTTCGATCGAGGCTCTGTTGTCATGAACAAAAGGATTCCATCGAGTTAATAACTCGTACAATTCATAGATTAATACATATGTTTTGTCACTACTTCGTTGTAAATACTTAGGTAAAAATATGTCGGATACTTGGGACTCTATGAGTGAAACAGCCTCTTTCTCCGATTGAACAGGTATTATTTCATCAAGCGACAAAGAAAACATATTGTTGCAGATGGGCAAAAGATGGAAATGGAATAATTGTACATATGTAAGATTCTTTTGAATTCTTTCTTCTATATAAGAAGGTAATCTTTTCTTATAATTGGACCGAGGATGACGTAAATAATCCAAAATTTGAAGTGTATTTGCTTTGTCAAAAGCAGCTCTCAATGAACTTTGATTCGATAGTTTTACAGGATTCACCCAATTGTCTCGATATATCGTCGAAAAATCCGTGTTATACAACGAATTGCTTTCATTATCAAAAATGTCCATAATCCATGGCTCATTCCAAGCAATTTTTGCTATTGTTCCTTCATCGATCTTTGAGACTTTTGTCTGGTTATCCAACCACTGGATTTTGGGTTTAACGATTCGAACAAGAAATTCTCTAAACCACCACGGATAGACTACTTTGTCCTCAGGGCCGCACTGAGAAAGGAAAATAATCAAATCCGAAATGAGTTTATCAATATAAGGAGAAATGTCTATGGAAATATCGATGTTGTTCCATAAGTTCTTCATTTCCGTCTCTTCCGGAGCGTAAAACAGAATCAAAGCAATCTTAAGAAATATTTCTTTAATACATAATTCCTTTGGATCGAAACAAACAAGATGGTTCGAATACTTTTGTAAGTATTCGAATTGATCGGACCATTTGTATACATGCAATTTCTGATTGATATATTTCGAAGTTCTAAGAATCAAACAATCTAACCATTCTTTCTGACCTTTTCTCCAATTTAATGAATGCTGGTTCATTGTATTTTTCATTCCATTATTCCAATTTGAAAGAATGTCATCTATTGGAAATACCCAAGCCTGAGTGCGCGTGTTCATTAAATGGAATGTATTTTCCCCTACGGGGAAAATCGATACGGTTTGGTTGATTATTCGATCGAAAGAATCATTCTCTTTCTCAGTCATATTGAACCATGGATTCTTCCATTTTTTTCTGTGGTCGAAAATCTGATTCCCTAATCTGTTCTTGTGAAGTTCATAGAATAGACTCTGAGCGAAGGCAAATGTATTATTAGCAGAAACCTGATTAGGATTAGTCAGTAATAGAGTGAATCGATCTGTTCTTTTTAGGACGATTGGTTTCAATCGACAAAAATGGAATAGGCGCTCTTTGCAGAATGAAGAAAAAAAGAGATTCCAAGACGAACTGTTTCTAACTCGACTACAAAGGAATTGGTTTATATCCCTCTGATTTTGTCTAATCGTAGTACATCCAGGATCTGATGAAATAGCCAATTTCGGATTTGGAAATTTCGTTTTGATATTCCAGAAATCCGCTCTCCTTTTCCTTTCTAATCTTCTCAAATATTGAAAAACATTTTGTTGTCTTTTCCAACATTGGAAATTTTCCACGGGCTCTTTAGTGGTACGAGAAACCATATATTCATCTATTGACAATATGTCAAAAACAGAATAACGAATTGTTTTTGTCCAATTCTCAATGAATTTTTTTGTTTCTTTTGAAAATGAATTCTCTTTTATAGACGACCTTTTGGTTTCTTTCAATACTTCTTTCGGCCAAGACATTGGAAAATTTCCTGGACACGCGTCATACCCATTTGAAAATTTTTCCAATTGGCTAGATTTTGGAAAAAACAAAAAAAGATGCGAAAAGATCCACAAATTTCTAGTGAAATTGGCTTCCGATGATGTTTCATTTCGAATTTCCATGGAGTTATATATAGGATCAAATAGATTGATCGAATAGTATTTGTTTCTTTCAATCAGACTTTTCTTTTTTAGGTTATATATAAGGACTGGTAATGTAAGTAATACTACAACTTTGCTTTTGGAACTACAACTACGTAGATCCCGTAAAAGTAACGTACTGAGAATCCGAAAGTCAAAGAACTTAATAAGACGTTCTCGATGGGACAAAATTTGAGTAAAAAACCTCACCAAAATCAATTCAGTCCATGGATCGAATGAAGAGCTTTGTATTTGTTTGAAAAAGTTTAACCACCAGGTCAAGAGGCTTGATATGGGTTGTTTAATTCCGGACTCTCTTGGACATTTTCCCGAGGTCCTTTCTTCCGAGATCCAGAGTCTGCTTTTTTGTTCTTGTATCATTGGTTTTTGCCCTCTTTTACAATTCTATATTTTATTACGTGAAATATGGATAGATCCCTCTCAATTCCATATAATAAACCATTGGATTTTTTCGAAAGGTTTTTTGACTAGTTTTTGGTTTTCTGGAAAAGGTAGAATGATCTTTGTGATGGATGAAAAGACATAAAATAAAAACCTTCGCACTTCATCGAACTTGCGTCAACGATCGAAAAATCGCAAACAACCAAATAAAAGATTATGGCCCGGGCGAACGACGGGGATTGAACCCGCGCGTGGTGGATTCACAATCCACTGCCTTGAGCCACTTGGCTACGTCCGCCCATAAAATCTATCTAATCAACATTACTTTCAAGAAAAGAGTTGTTTTCTGTTCATCCTACGGAATGTGGGCGACTTATTCCAGGAAATCCAACAGGAAATCCAAGTGTTGCAAGATCGGTACTCACTCCCACAAGTTTTTCCGTTGCATTTTCTATGTTTGGCATGATTGGGATATGAGTACTTGGCTACCCTAAGTCGATACTCACTCATATTATCGAATGAATTGATTATTCCGGATGAGCTTTTCTCCAGCATCCATGGCTGAATGGTTAAAGCGCCCAACTCATAATTGGCGAACTCGCGGGTTCAATTCCTGCTGGATGCACATATCTAATTCAAATTCCTTATATATCCTCAAATACAACAGTAAAAAACTCGATATCTTATAATGTGGATATGAACAAAGACAGATAAGGTACCAAACCTCCTTTAGAGGTTTGGTACGATGAAAGGAATACCTAGAATTCTATCTAATTAACCATCTATAGAATTGAATTCCATTGATGCCAAATCAAGAGGAAAATTGTGAGCATTGCGCTCATGCATAACTTCCATACCAAGATTAGCACGATTAATTATATCAGCCCAAGTATTAATAACACGACCTTGACTGTCAACTACAGATTGATTGAAATTGAATCCATTCAAGTTGAACGCCATAGTACTAATACCCAAAGCAGTAAACCAGATACCTACTACGGGCCAAGCCGCTAAGAAGAAATGTAAAGAACGAGAATTATTAAAACTAGCATATTGGAAAATCAATCGACCAAAATAACCGTGAGCCGCGACAATATTATAAGTTTCTTCTTCCTGACCAAATTTGTAACCTGCATTAGCAGACTCACTCTTTCTGACCAAATTTGTGATTGTGATTCTATTCCATATTTAAACCTAAAATACAAAAATCAATCATATAATGAACATTTCATACAAAAACATACTACATTTTGCTCAGAGTAGTCCGGAAAAATTTCTAACTTCTGGGAAACATCATCGTTGCAAGGGTCGAAATAAAAAAGGTATTATTACAGTACGTCATAGAGGAGGAGGCCATAAACGTCTTTACAGGCAAATTGATTTTCGAAGAAAAGAGAAAGACATCTATGGAAAAATTGTAACCATAGAATATGATCCTAATCGAAATGCGCATATCAGTTTGATATGTTACAAGAATGGGAAAAAGTCCTATATTTTGTCTCCTAGAGGAATCATGATTGGAGATACTATTTTATCTGGTCCAAAAGCTTCTATTTTAATAGGTAATGCCCTACCTTTGAGTGCGGTTTGAATTATGAATTTACGTAATCGGAAAGACCGGTTAGGCCCCGAACCTACTAAATTATCATTGATAATCTAAATTTGACTTAATTTTCAAAGGGAAACTGAGAAAAAAATATATATAGCAAGTGATAAAAAAAAATAATAATAAATTTTTCATTCTAGATAATATGGGGAATTTTTGATAAAGCATAACAGTGGAGAAGGCAAACTCTTGTTCCAAAGATTATTTGATTCATCTTTGATTTGAAGGTCAGAGGCAAAATCAAAGTTGTACAATGAAATAAATATTTCCAAAAAAAACGCCTCCTATGTTATTGAGAACGTGATTTAATAAAGTCATTCAATCTGAATGCTACATGATGAACAGAAGCCAGATGATGGATAAACACCTAGGATGTAAAGTAAAGAACATCCAGAAAGCTGTATGCCCCGAGAGAGGCTTGTACAGTTTGGGAAAGGATTCTTTTTTTTTTTTTTGAATCAAAATCTATTTCAACCAATATCCCTGTGGGTACAACTATACATAATATAGAAACAACGCAGGGTAAAGGAGGACAAGTGGCTCGAGCCGCGGGTACTATAGCCAAATTGATCGCAAAAGAAGGTCAATCCGCGGTATTAAAGTTGCCTTCAGGAGAACTTCGTTTAATACCTTACAACTGTTCAGCCACGGTTGGACAAGTGGGTAATATCCGCTCGAATAACAAAATTTTTAGTAAAGCTGGATCAAAACGGTGGATAGGTAAACGATCAGAAGTACGAGGAATAGTCATGAATGCTGTAGACCATCCACATGGAGGTGGTGAAGGAAAAAGTCCCATAGGAAGAAAAACCCCCATAACTCCTTGGGGTCATTGTACGCTCGGTAAAAAAACCCGAAAAATGGTTCGGTATAGTGATACTTTCATTCTTCGTCGTCAAACTAAGTTAGAATAAAAAAATTAATTGCCTATGAAATATTCAAGAAAAAAAAAAAGTTTAAAACAAGTTTTTGCGGCTACACACTCAAAAAAAAAAGTTTTTATTGCTGATCACTTATTAAAAAAAATAGAAAAACTAGACACAAATATAAAAAAAAAGAAAATACTATTAACTTGGTCTCGAGCGTCTACGGTTGTACCCAAAATGATCGGTTATACTATTGCTATTCATAATGGTAAAGAGCATATACCTATTTATATAACAAATAATATGCTTTACCATAAATTAGGAGATTTTGTACCTACTCGTCTTTGCCCGGAACATCCAGGCAAAGACGATAAGAAATCTAAAAAAGACAAGAAATCTAGTCGTTAAATTTCAAGAAAGTGAATATGAAAATATCTAAAAATAAGAGGAATACCGAAGTACGCGTTTTAACCAAAAATTTAAAAATGTCTACGCAGAAAATGCGTCGAGTAATCGATCAAATTCGTGGTTGTTCTTATGCACAAGCATATACTCTATTGAAATTAATGCCGTATAGAGCTTGTTATCCCATATTCCAACTACTTTGTTCTGCAGGAGCAAATGCTAAAAATAATTTGGGGCTTAAAGAAAAATTTTTATTCATTAGTAGAGCCGAAGTAAACGAGGGTACTGTTTCAAAGAAATATCAAATTAGAGCTAAGGGACGTTCCTTTCGTATAAAAAAAAAAACTTGTCATATAACTATTGTTTTGAAAGAACTATCAAATCTAATTGAATTTGAAATTTCAGAGAATCTGAAAAGGAAAATATCACAATATGGGACATAAAGTAAATCCAATGGGTTTTAGACTTGGTCTAACTCAAAATCATAATTCTGTTTGGTTCGCACAAAAGAGAGAGTATACAAGAACTCTTCGAGAAGATATAAAAATACATAAATGCATCGAATTTTTTTTCCAAAGACATCAGAGAAAATCTTATCTAGGAATTGGAAGAATAGAAATTCAGAGAAAGATTGATTTAATCAATATAATAATCTATATAGGATTTCCCATTTTTTTCAAAAATGAAAAAAATGAAATTACACGAGTAAAAAACGATATAAAACGTACTCTTTATTTGCGTGATCAAAAGCTTAACATAAATGCAGAAATATTAGCCAAACCTTATCAAAAAACTAATATACTTGCTGAATATATCGCTTTGCAACTAGAAAAGAGAGTGGCTGTAAAAAAAATATTACAAAAAGCTGTTGAACTAGCCAAAAAAGACGAAATAGAAGGGATTCGTATACGAATTGCAGGACGTCTTGGCGGACGAGAAAGAACTCGTAAGACAAAAATCAAATTAGGCAGAGTTACTTTACAAACACTCCGAGCTGAAATGGATTATTCCTCTTTTACAGTTCGCACAATCCACGGGGCATTAGGAATTCAACTTTGGATCTTCATGAAAGAACAATAATTGTTGTAATTGTTGTAATTACTATAAAAACTATCCCATTATTATATAGAAAAATGAATTATTTAAGATTGAATAGAATTTCCATTTTCTAATAAAAATTATGCTATGCTTAGTGTGCGACTCGTTAAAACTAAGCTTTTTTTTTTTACTTTTGAACTTTATTACACGTAAGAAGTATTCTTTCGTGAAGCAAAATAAGATAATATCGAAAAAAAAAAAATCGAAGAATCAATACTATTTTTTATGGTATTGTATGGTTCATAAATAAGCCTACCTTGAAAGTGTAATAAAGCAGAAAAGTCGTTATCGACCTCATTTTATAAAAAGAAAAGAGCTTTGAGTCGATGGGAACTAAGTCAACCAATTCTGTAAAAAAAAAAATGAAAGTTAAGCTCCACTGTAGAAGAAAAGTAAACCTAAGCAATATTTTGTTGGAAGCTATAGAAACGATGAAACTTGTGGATATATTGTTATCATAGGATAGGATGATGAATAAAACCAAAAAAAATAAGAAAAGTATCTACTAAAGAGTCTATATTCATCTGTGAATCTTATTGTTTAGTTGAAGTTTTATATTATTGATTTAGAAGTTACTGGCCTAAACTGTTTTAGAATGGAAATCTTTACTATCACAGGGAGCCGGATGATAAAAAATTTTCATGTCCGGTTTTGAATTAGCGAAGGGAATAAAAACTATGATAACGGAATCCATCGACTATAACCCCAAAAAAACGAAATTCCGCAAACAACATAGAGGAAGAATAAAAGGAAAGAGCCACCGGGGTAATCAGATTTTTTTTGGTAAGTTTGCTATTCAAGCACTTGAACCTGCTTGGGTTACAGCTGGACAAATAGAAGCAGGGCGTAGAACAATTACTCGTACTGCTCGACGTGGCATAAAAATATGGATACGTATATTTCCTGACAAGCCTATTACAAAGAAACCCGCTGACACTCGCATGGGTTCAGGAAAAGGTGATACCCTTTTTTGGGTAGCTGTTGTTAAACCAGGTCGAATACTTTATGAGATGGGAGAAGTTTCTGAAACTGTAGCTCGAAGAGCTGCTCAAATAGTAGCTTACAAGATGCGTATACGCACTCAATTTTTAAGAATTTAAATTGCCCAAATCAAAAAAAGATCTTCTTTTATCTTTTTTTGATTTGATACACTAACAAACTTCCTTGGAGGAAAAATGATTCAGCCTCAAACATATTTAAACGTTGCTGATAACAGTGGAGCACGAAAAATAATGTGCATTAGGATTATAGGAGCAAGTTTTCAAAGATATGCGCATATTGGGAATGTAATCATCGCTGTTATTAAAGAAGCAGTTCCTAATGCAAAAATAGAAGAATCTGAAGTTATTAGAGCAGTAGTTATACGTACTTCTAAAGAATTCCAACGTAATGATGGAACAAGAATACAAACTGATGAGAATGCAGCAATTATCGTTGATCAAAAAGGAAATCCAAAGGGAACTCGAGTTTTCGGTCCAGTTCTGCACGAACTGAGACATTGGAATTTTACAAAAATAATTTCATTAGCTCCCGAAGTGTTATGACTAATATGTACAAAGTACATAGAACAGGTTAACTGCAACTTAGACAAATGTCTCTATAAAAAAAGCATGTTTTTTTGAAAAAAAAAAAAAAAGAATAAAGAGAATTCAAAAAATAGATCAACATGGATACTATTACCAATTTGACTACATCAATCAAAAATGCTTACATAGTAAATAAACGAACAGTTCGAGTACCTGCGACTAGGATTAATGAAAAACTCGGGAAAATACTTTTAAATGAAGGCTTTATAAATAATATTAGAGAGCATAAAGAAGGGAAAAAATCTTTTTTGATTTTTACTTTCAAATACAGGAAAAAGAAAGAAACAAGAATTACCCTAAAACGTATAAGCAAACCTGGTCAGCGAATTTATTCCAATTTTCGAAAAATACCAAAAGTTTTAAACGGGATAGGAATTGTAATTCTTTCTACTTCCCAGGGAATCATGACAGACCACGAAGCTCGACAAAAAAAAATTGGAGGAGAAATCTTGTGTTATGCATGGTAATAGATTCTACCCATTTTTGCTAGATATATATTTTCCAAAAAAGAAACATGAAAATGGAAAAACGACAAAATATGATTGAACTTGAAGGGCTAGTTATTGAGGCACATCCCGCTGGATTTTTTAGAGTCTTATTGGACAATAAAAAAACTGTTCTAGCTTATATTTCGGGTAACATTCGACAAAATAGTATACGAATACTTGTAGGAGATAGAGTCAAAATTGAACTCCATGTTTGTGATTTGACTAAAGGGCGTATAATTCATCGATTTAGAAAAAGCTAATAGAATTTCGTTTCAATTTTCAATAAAACAATAAGATAGCAAAAAATAGAAAAATGATCCATACTTTTTCTAGCTCAAAGAGCAAAAAAGTTTCTAGCTCAAAGAGCAAAAAAGAATAAACACATTTAATTCAAATAATATGAAACTACGCGCTTCTGTTCGGAAAATTTGTTCGAAATGTCGACTAATTCGTAGAGGAAAGCGAATTTATGTAGTTTGTTTAAATCTAAGACATAAACAAAAACAAGGTTAATTTTTTTATCTTTTTTTTTTTTTCAATATGCATTTTATAGGCTTAGAGATATATATATAACAAATTTTAGGGTATAACAGTACAATAATGAAACCAAAATCTATGTGGAATTTATCTAAAAATAGACGTATTAAAAAAGAAATACGTAGAGTAGACCGTGGAATCATTCACATACAATCAAGTTTTAACAATACAATTATTACCGTTACCGATGTCTTGGGACATGTGCTTTCTTGGTCGTCTGCTGGTGCATGTGGCTTTAAAGGCCCAAAAAAAGGTTCAGCTTTCGCTGCTCAAACAGCAACAGAAAACATAACTCGTACTGTAGTTATTAACCGCGCAGCCATCCTGATAACGGGTTGTGGTAAGGGACGAGACGCGGCATTACGAGTCATTCAACATAGTCGAATACTGATACGTGCAGTACTTGATATAACACCCAATCCGCATAATGGATGTAGACCTCCTGTCAAAAGACGTGTATAACTTTTCATTATATGATTTGGAATGAACTAAAAACTGCAGAATCTTCACCACGATGGAAGTGCTTGGAATCGAGAACAGACAGTAAACGATCTCATTATGGTCGTTTTTCCATATCTCCGCTTTTGAAAGGTCAAGCTAATACACTAGCTATTGCTATACGAAAAACTTTACTTCAAGAAGTCAAAGGAACATATATTACGTATGCAAGATTTCAAAAAAATATTCTACACGAATATTCTTCCATAATAGGTATTAAAGAATCAGTTCATGACATTTTAATGAACTTGAAACAAATTGTACTTAGAAGTGAATTGTACGGAATTCACGAAGCATCTATTTGTACTGTTGGACCTAAGAATGTAACAGCTCAAGACATCATATTACCATCTTCTATTCAAATCATTGATGATACCCAGCATATAGCTAGCCTTACTAAACGAATCCCCTTCAATGTTACATTGAAGATTGAAAAAAAGAAAAGGTATACTATAGAAAATATGAAACAACCAAAGGACATATTTTTCCCCATAGATGGTGTTTCTTTACCGGTTCAAAATGTGAATTTTAGTATTCATTCTTATAAGAGTTCAGATAACATACAAGAAATGCTTATTTTCGAGATATGGACAAACGGGGGATTAACTCCTAGAGAAACCATTTACGAAGCTTGTTGGAGTTTACTTGACTTAATTATTCCGTTGCTTTGCGTAGAACAAAATATAAAAAATAGCCAAAAGAAACCCAACCCTCTATCTTTAGTTACTAAAGATAGAAACAAAAAAAAATAGGGGGGAGGGTTACGTGAAATAGATTTTTTTTTATTAAAGTGTATTAAAGTGTATAATACACTTTAATAAAAAAAAATTTGTTATGAAAAACTTTGAGTGAAAATAGACTAAAAATTACATTAGAAAAGTCCTAAGGTTAACGACTCTTCAATAGGCAAAGCAGCTCCGATACCTAACCAAAGGGATAAGGCAGTACCGATAAGAAAAACTGTTGTAGCTACTGGACGACGAAAAGGATTTTGAAATTGATTAACGTTCTCTAAAAAAGGTACTGTTAATAAACCCACAGGTACAGAGGTCATCAAAAGGACACCAAAAAATTTATTCGGTACTGTACGAAGTATTTGGAAAACTGGGAAAAAATACCATTCGGGTAAGATTTCTAAAGGAGTTGCAAAAGGATTTGCGGGTTCACCAATCATCGATGGTTCTAACACTGCTAAACCTATCGTACACGCAATAGTACCTAAAATAACTACCGGAAAAATATATAAAAGATCATTAGGCCACGCGGGCTCTCCATAATAATTATGTCCCATTCCTTTAGCTAATCGCGATCTTAATACAGGATCTTTTAAATCGGGTTTTTTTGTTATTGGGATAAGTAGATCTTATCTTTCTAGATCTATCCCCCGTAAGATCCGGACATGCCAATTTGAATCATCCGGCTCAAACAAGAATTTAAAGAAATAACAAGCAAAGAATTCTATGCTATAAAATGCTTTTACCCAAGTACGCATGAAAGAAATTGTGAAACAAAATACTCGCTTTCTGGGTCATCTTCATCCTTGTAATTTTTTTGATAAACAAAAAAGGTCTAAAGTTTATTTTTAACAAGGTATTGACTTGTTAATGAAATTCCCTTTACTTTTCCTTAGATCCTTTTTTTTACTCCGATAGTTATTCTGTTAAAATGCAAAGGAAATGAGTGCATTTTATAACTATGAAAATAAGAAATTGACTAGAATTCACGGAGCCTATACAAATCATAGAAAAAAAAGTCTACCCAGATTAGGAACTTTCTTTTTCTTTGAGAAAGACGTTGGGATAAGGGGAATACACAGGATCTTTCTGTGGCAGATTTAATCCGACAGGCTTAATCAATAATTCAAGTCACACACTCCCATAATCCATTTTCTCCATTGAATTTTTCTTTTTATTTGAAATCCTTAAGGAAAAGGAAGAATCCGAAGAATCTAGCTCGAAAAAACAAGCAATATTCTTGGCAAGTATGTTATACCCTAAAAAAAAAAAAAAAATTATTTTTCTTTTTATAAAGGACCCGAAATACCTTGTTTACGAATCATTAGAAAATGCATTAGCATAAATATTGCACTAAGAAGTGGTAATATAAAGGTATGTAAACTATAGAACCGAGTTAAGGTCGATTGACCCACGCTAACACTTCCACGTAATAACTCAACTAAAGAAGAACCTATTACAGGAATAGCCTCGGGTACGCCAGTTACAATTTTGACTGCCCAATAACCAATTTGGTCCCAAGGTAAAGAATAACCAGTTACACCAAAAGAAACAGTCAGTACAGCTAGAATAACTCCAGTAACCCAAGTTAATTCACGAGGTTTTTTAAAACCACCTGTTAAATAAACACGGAATACATGCAAAATCATCATGAGAACCATCATGCTTGCTGACCATCGATGAATTGATCGAATTAACCAACCAAAATTGACTTCACTTATTATGTACTGAACCGAAGCAAAAGCTTCGGTAACTGTTGGACGATAGTAGAAAGTCATAGCAAAACCGGTGGCCACCTGTACCAAAAAACAAGTTAATGTAATTCCTCCGAGACAATAAAATATATTAACATGAGGAGGAACATATTTACTAGTGATATCATCTGCAATTGCTTGAATCTCTAGACGCTCTTCAAACCAGTCATATACTTTATCGAGATAGGTTAACCCCTTCAAAAAACTGTACATGAAACTTTCCCTTCGTACAGCTTAAACAAAAATACCGTAATTGAGGTAATTATCTATAACATATATAAGATAATGCCAAAATTTCAAGTAGGCTCAATAAAGGCCTTTTGAAGAATCTTTTCTTCCATTCATAATTTATGAATTTCTGTTTAATGAATAGGATTTTGATTGTTTAAACCTGAAAAAGAATTAACAAATTGTTCTAAACCTCAGATTTTGTTTTTACTCCGAAGATTCACTTAACAAAAGGTTCTTTGGGTAAGGTCCTGTTGGATTTTTTCAGAGTCGAAATCTTTGTTGTTATTCATTTAGATACAAAGTAAAAATTACAACAGTAAATCCTAGTTCAGACCTTTTTTCTATAATAAAAAAGAAAACTCGTGCTTTAGAAATTCTAAGTTAACCTCCAACGAGGAAAGATTATCTAAAGATAACAGACTAGTCTTCTGTACTATTAATATCGAATGTAACAAGTCGCACACCCATTTTTTTTTTGTAAATTCTTTTCAAAAATGACACGATCAAACTATCGTAAAACAAAAATAGAATGAACCTAAATAAAATCAATATCTCTTACGTTATTTTTAGAAAAAGTTTGAGATCCAGTTCTATACCCAACTAACAGGAATTCCGGTCAATAAAATAGACGAATTATAGATCTCCAATAAAAGAGATAAAAATACTGCAAATAAAACCATTGCAACAACCATAAGGGCAGTAGTTCCCCATCCGGGGGCGACTTTACCATATTCACGATTAAGTGGTTTTAAGTAACTCCCTACCCCAGTTTTTCTTGGTCTGGTTCTGGAAGTATCATTCACGGTTTGTGTAGCCATATAAAATATTTTGTTGAAATCTGTTAACTTTGTATACTATGTTTTTATTTATTAATATAGTATAATTAGATAAATTCTTTTTATTAGTTACCTAAAAATGGAAACTGCAAACTTAGTCGCTATCTTTGTATCGTGCTTGCTCGTAAGTTTAACAGGATATGCCCTATATACATCCTTTGGACGACCTTCTGAAGGTCTTATAGACCCCTTTGACAATCATGAAGACTAAAACAAACAAAAAAGGGAAGTCCATGTGGACTTCCCTTTTTTGTTTGTTTTATTTAATTTTCTTTTCCTCCTTTAGTCGGAACTTTGGGCGGTTCTCTAAAGAAAATAGCAAAAAATAGAATTCCTAAAGTCGAAACCAAAAGGAATGTATAAACCAATGCTTCCATAGATTCAATCGTTTTTTTTTTTTTTACAACTTTCGTACTAAGTAATAAGTAATAGACGTAAGTCTTTATATGACTTGTTTTTTTGTGGTAGGATCTCCCAATTTTTGGAATGCTCCAAATTCGACTTGCGCATTTAATTCTGGATCGATACCAGCAAAAATATCTCGGAATAGTGTTCTAGAACCATGCCAAATGTGTCCAAAGAAGAAAAGAAGAGCAAAAGTAGCGTGTCCAAAAGTAAACCAACCTCTTGGACTACTCCGAAAAACCCCATCTGATTTTAAAGTAGCACGATCTAATTCAAAAATTTCCCCCAATTGAGCACGTCTCGCATATTTTTTCACTATAGTAGGATCGCTAAAACTTACTCCATCAAGTTCTCCACCATAAAACTCGACAGTTACGCCGACCTGTTCCACGCTATATTTGGATTCTGACCTCCTAAAAGGAACATCCGCTTTCACAACACCTTCTTTGTCCACTAGAACTACTGGAAATGTTTCAAAAAAAGTAGGCATACGACGAACAAAAAGTTCGTTTCCGTCCTTATCCTTGAAAATGGGGTGTCCTAACCAACCAATAGCTATTCCATCTCCATTGTCCATTGCACCCGCTCGGAATAATCCACCTTTAGCAGGATTGTTTCCAATGTAATCGTAAAAGGCTAGTTTTTCAGGAATTTTAGACCAAGCTTCGGACAGACTTAAATTTTTATTCAAACCAGCGCGAACTCGTCGATCTATTTCTTGTTGAAAGTACCCCTGATCCCATTGATATCTAGTCGGACCAAATAATTCAATTGGGGTTGTTGCTGATCCATACCACATGGTTCCTGCAACAATAAAAGATGCAAAAAAAACAGCAGCAATACTGCTAGATAAAACGGTCTCAATATTTCCCATACGTAATCCTTTATACAATCGTTGAGGAGGACGAACACTGAGATGAAATAGACCTGCGATGATTCCCAATAGACCTGCAGCAACATGATGCGACGCTATTCCTCCTGGAACAAAAGGATCAAAGCCTTCAGCTCCCCAAGCTGGGCTTACAGGTTGTATTTTTCCAGTAAGTCCAAAAGGATCAGAAATCCAAATTCCAGGACCATATAAACCTGTAACATGAAAAGCTCCGAATCCAAAGCAAACTACTCCGGAAAGAAATAAATGAATACCAAAAATTTTTGGTAAATCTAAAGAAGGTTTTCCTGTGCGCGGATCTGTAAATATTTCAAGATCCCAGTATACCCAATGCCAGATCGCTGATAAAAAACATAAACCTGAAAACACAATATGAGCTCCAGCGACACCCTCGTAACTCCAAAATCCCGGATTAGCTTCAGTTTCTCCAGTAATACTCCATCCGCCCCAAGATTCTTTTATTCCTAAACGAGTCATAAAAGGTAAAATAAACATACCTTGTCTCCACATAGGATCAAGAACAGGATCAGATGGGTCAAAAACTGCTAATTCATACAAAGCCATTGAACCGGCCCAACCTGCTACTAAAGCTGTATGCATTATATGCACAGAAATTAACCGGCCAGGATCATTCAAGACAACAGTATGCACACGATACCAAGGTAAACCCATTAAACACCTCTTTTTCAAAAAAAAAAAAGATTGAACTTTCTTACATTATAAAAACACACTGAATTTTAGGTTGGATCATCCTTCCTTTTATAAAACTATGTTGAATAAAAACACCGGTAGGAGAAGCAAAAATATTTTATCTTTTATGTTTCAATTTACAAAATTTAAGGATTGGTACCATTAAAAAAAAAAAAAAAAAAAAAAAAAAAAAAAAAAAAAAAAAAAAAAAAAAAAAAAAAAATACTTACAAAATTTGGAAAACAAAAAGAAAGAGAAGAAGGAGAATAAAAAGAGAAAAAAAGGATCTAAAAAAAATGCCCCTTGGTATCCCAAAAGTTCGTTTTTTTGGTGAAGATGACCCTCCGTCAAGAAAAGAAGATGATAGAACTCCTCAAGAGATTCAATTTAATCACTTTTTTGAAGAGACAACAATACCTAAGCCTAAACGAAAGAATGAGACCCCATGTACTTTTCCGGTTCTAGGATCAAAAAAAACTAAGAATAATATAATGCATGAGGCACCTATTATGACTTTGGCAAAAGATAACGAAACAGGAGAGGATAAAGAGCCGGAAAACAAAGATAATAAAAAGAAAAAAGAAACAAAAGAAGAAGTTTTGGACTGGGCTGACTTATAGTGTGACTTGAATCTCGTATAGATTTTATGGAATTTTTCCATTCATTTCCCGTCTGATGGAATGATTTTTACTTTATTGGATCGTTTTTTTTTTTTTTGAAAAGAACCCAACGCATAAAGTATTTTTATATTGTTCGTTTTTTATACTATAAAAAAAAGTTAAATCCAAGGTTATTTTGAAATTTCATTCATTTCCGCCCATCCAACTTTTGAGCAGATATAATCTATATATATATTCTACTCTTAGTCATCTTAGTATATAAACCTAACTTACATAAACTTCCTTAATCTATAAGTAAGAGGAATAAGAGATCATTTGTATGGGAATAGAAGTAAAACCTAAAGATTAGATGCAGAACTCGGTAAAGGGAACAAGCAAACTGTTTTGTTTAATTTTAAACGTTTCAGAAAGTAGTCCAATACTTTTGAAATTTAGAATTATTAGCGTTACAAAAAAAAATTGGACCAAGTTTTGGAAAACAAATAGCCTTTTTCGTTTCCTAGCGACTAGAGCCGTATGTTGGGAAAAGTACACGTACGGTTCACAAGGAGAGATTGCTCTTATCTACTCCAATCGACGTAATGTCTAGAACTCGTTGCATTTTTTTAGGGCAACCCGTTGATGAAGATATTGGAAGTATATTTGTAGGTATTTTGCTTTACTTGTTTATAGACGATATACGTAAAGGAAAAAGTAGACAGATTTTCATGTATATAAACTCGTGTGGCGGAGCTATATTACCCGGTCTAAGTATCTTTGATATTATGCTTCAGCTTAGAGAAACAATACATACAATCGGTCTTGGCCTAGTTGCTTCAACAGCAACCTTAGTTTTAAGTGCCGGAACCTTTGGATTTCGTAATACAGGGCCTCATAGTAGAATAATGATCCACCAACCAAGAGCATCTCTTCGTGATGGACCAGCCTGGCTTTTTGCGAAGGACGCTTTTTTTGTTCAACAGTTGCGAAAAATGATTGTACAATGTTATTGTCTCAGAACACCCCAATTCGAAGAATTAATAGAAAATGCCCTTGACAAAAATACTTACATGTCACCAGAGGAAGCAGTTGATTTCGGACTTGTTGATAGAATAGCACTTCCAATGTGGGAACCAAACAAGGAAGAACCTCCCTTTGAAATTCCAGAAGAAGGAAACGAAGGTTTTGGGCTAATCCCAAACCATGTTTTAGAAGAAGCTAGAAGAGCTAGAAAGATTAGAAGCACTAAAGGTGCTGTACAGATTGAGCAAAACCTTTCTCTACAATTCGACGAATAAATAATCAACTCTAGGATAGAGAGAAGTTCCAGATAAAAAAAAAAGAGTTTTCTAAAGCCTGGTTAGGATTGATCCTAACCAGTAAAATTGAATAAACCACCAAAATGCCCACACTTCCTCAACTTATTAGAATTGCGAGACAACCAAAAAAAAAGGTAGGCAGTTCTCGTGCTCTTCAAAAATGTCCTCAACGCAGAGGAGTTTGTGCTAGGGTGTATGTGCGACTCGTTTAGATCAGAAAAAACTAGAACGTTCTTCCAAGAAGAGCTTTCTTGTTATCAAAAAGTAAAGATCTATCATCTCTAGGAAGATGAAATTTATGGTTTTTGTTGGTGCAAATCCAATCACTTGGATCTGAGATGAAAAGCAATTCCTCTTTGGCAGAAAACAGTCATTCGGAGCAGGGAATCATCAAAATGAAAAACTTCTTTTTGTTGCAAATGACGGAAAAATAAGATCAGCTACTCCGCTAATTCTCGAAATAACATGTCGTTACTGTACTTGAAATTTTTTGAAGTTTTTAAAGAAATTTCCTTTTTTTTTGGGGGGGGAGGGGTAGAGCTGAAGACGGTAGATAATACAAATTACCAAAAGCATACTCTTTTAGTTTTAGCTCCGGCATATAGAGAGGACCTCGCCGTTAGAGAAAGAACCATATAGACGAAGAAACCCATAATTATTCAAATCTTTTAGTGAAATAAGTGATTCTTTTTGGTTGGGAAGGTTAGAATAGCTAAAGCCTTTGGAACATTTCTTTTCCAAAAAAGAAAAGTCAGTATATAAATAAACTAAACATATATATAAGAATTTAAATTAATGACCAGAGTAAAACGCGGATATATAACTCGACGTCGCCGAAACAAAAATCTCGCTTTTGCGTCAGGATTTCACGGGTCCCATTCCAAACAGTTCCGAGCTGCTAAGCAGCAGAAGCAAAAAGCTCTAACCTCGGCTAAACGCGATCGACTGAAACAAAAGAGAATTTTTCGCTGCTTGTGGATTGTTCGAATTAATGCAGCAGTTCGTCGTTTAGGGGTTCCTTACAATAAATACATAAACTGTATGTACAAAAAGCGGTTACCTTCAAATCGGAAAACACTTGCGCAAATAGCTACATTAGAGAATAATTCTTTTTATATCATTTCGAAAAACATTTTGGCATAAAAAAGAAAAAAAAAATCCCCGGGGATCCCCTCCGGGAAATGGAAAATCATGAACTTTGACGTCACTCATAAAAAAACGCAAAAATTACAATTTTTTCAACTTTTTTTTGACCATAAAAGGTAGCAATCCTAGAATACGAGCTCGTTTAATAGCAATAGATATAAGACGTTGTTGTTTACAGGTTAAATTATTCACTTTCCTGGATAAGATTTTTCCGCGCTGGCTAATAAATTGATTAATTAGACTCATGTTTTTATAATTGATCTGATTCTCTGACTTTATTAGATTAGGTTTTTTTGGAACTTTTGGGTAACGTTTCCGACTACCAGATGGTATCTCAGGCTTATATCGTTTAAAATCAAAAGATTGCTTAGACATATTAATATCGTTTAAATAAAAGGTTTATGAGAAAATAGTTTCTGTGAACTGTTGTTGTTATGTATTCCGTTTATTTCTTTCTCTCTTTGTGAATGGTATGTTTCAAACAAAAAGGACAAAATTTCTTTAATGCCAAGGGCATGGATGTATTGTATCGATTCTTTTTAGTTGTATATCTAAAAAGGTTACAATTAATACATTCTAAAAAAATTACCACTCGTGCGCCTATGTTTTCTGACATTTTTGTAGTAGTCTATTTTATTTCTTTTTTTTGAATCAAAAAAAGAACGTCAGGCGATATATTCCTAGTTCCATCAATTTATTTCAAATCCTTTTTTTTTTTTTTATTTATAATATAGAGCGTTAAAAAGAAAAAGGAAAACTAAGAGCATCCGGGAAAAACCGATTTATTTCAATTAAAAAACCAGCTAAAGAACCAAACCATAAAGTTGCTAAAACGGGTGCTGTCGAAAGATATTTTTTTATATATTGCATAAAGCATTTATTTTCCTTTTATATTTAAAAGTACTTTAAAAAGTCGACTAATTCTACCATTACCTAACCTAGGTAAGAAACGTTACTAATTTCTTATAGTATGACGGCGTTTGAATTTTCTATTTTGTCGAAAAAAAAAAAAGACTTTTCGTATGTATTAGAGATTAAAATAACATTGTTGATTAATCCATTGATTCTAAGGGATGTAGCGCAGCTTGGGTAGCGCGTTTGTTTTGGGTACAAAATGTCGCAGGTTCAAATCCTGTCATCCCTATCTATTCATTAAAACTAATCGGACTGGCTAGTCTTTAATCACAGAGAGTGGATTAAGTCATATCCCAAAAAAGCGCTCTTAGTTCAGCTTGGTAGAACGTAGGTCTCCAAAACCTAATGCCGTAGGTTCAAATCCTACAGAGCGTGATTCTGATAATTCAGTGCCTGAATTAAAACTCCAACTGATCGCCGCGTCGATACTGTAAATATGCTGTTACAAAAAGTCCAGCCAAAGTAATAGGAATTAAACCTAATACAATCCCGGATAACAGAGTTTCAACCATTTTCATTCAAAAAATTAGAAATTATAGCTATATCAAATAGTACCATGAAATCGCGATGGAATTCCATAATCAAACGTTTTTTTTTTTTTTTTTTTTTCAATTAAACAATGTCAAAAAAATTGATTTAAATAAGTCTTATCTTGCTAAACCCAATAAATAGAATTAAGGTGAAAAAAAGAAAAACTAATAAAAACCCAAAATAACTAATTAGAATAGGCATGAAACAACTAAAATCAATTCAATAATGATATATTTAAGAGATAAATAACTAAAGTTTTCTAATAAGTAAGATATAGTACCGACGTTTCTATAATATAAAAAAAAAGATATATTTTCTTTTTAATTTTAATTAAAGAGTGGTTCAAACAATTTTCTATCAAATTGTTAGTATAATGGTCAAGTAGAAATCCATCCTAACTTATTTTAATTTTAAGAATTTACAAAAGAAAAGACCGTAAAAACCTTTTTCTGCTTTTGTATTTTCTAGTTTAGGGGATCAATTCCCTTTGCCGATATAAAATAGAATTAATATTCATTAATTCATTATTATTGGAGTTGCATATGTCTGGAAATACCGGAGAACGATCCTTTGCGGACATTCTTACAAGTATTCGATACTGGGTTATTCATAGCATTACTATACCTTCTCTGTTTGTTGCAGGTTGGTTATTCGTCAGTACAGGGTTGGCTTATGATGTTTTTGGAAGTCCTCGACCAAACGAGTATTTCACAGAAAATCAACAGGAAGTTCCTTTAATAACTGGCCGTTTTGATTCTTTAGAACAGCTGGAGCATTTTACTAAATCTTTTTAGGAGACACTAATGACTATAGATAGAATCTATCCAATTTTTACCGTTCGATGGCTGGCTATTCACGGTTTAGCTGTCCCTACAGTCTTTTTTTTGGGATCCATTTCTGCAATGCAGTTCATCCAACGATAAAATATTAAGCTATGACACAATCAAATCCGAACGAACAAAGTGTAGAATTAAATCGTACCAGCCTATACTGGGGATTGTTACTTATTTTTGTACTTGCTGTTTTATTCTCCAGTTACTTTTTCAATTAAAAAAAAAAAAAAAAACACATACAAATTTTTTTTTTTTTTTCATTCTGAAAGAAATGATTTATAACAAAATTTAGAACGATTTTTTTTTGAGTATAACTATTAAATTTCAATAAAATGGAAGAGGAGTAATAAACATGGCTGATACTACCGGGAGAATACCTCTTTGGTTGGTAGGTACTGTAACGGGTATTCTTGTAATTAGTTTGGTCGGTATCTTTTTCTACGGCTCCTATTCAGGATTAGGGTCATCCCTATAATAAGAAAATATACTTAACTGACCTTACCTTAAAAGGTAAGGTCGGCATCTTTCAAACTTTTAGTCAAAGTATGATGACCTATCATAAAAACGAAAAAAAAAAAAAGAGAAAATACGAGCTAAAAATTCATTTCGGATAATTGAACTTTTTCAAATTGTTTCTTTTTAAGTACCAGAAAAATCTGCGCCAAAACAACCGACGTTAAGAAGAATAAAAGACCTTGAATACGAAATGGGTCTTGCAGTACTATTTCCGCATTTACCTGACCAAATCCACCCACATTAGGATTATTTGTTAATGGTTGATCTGCCTTAACAAAATCACCTTCCGAAACAAGAAGTTCGGGGCCCGGAGGTATTATGTCAACACCAGATCGGCCTTGCGATATATTCTCAATCAGTACCTCGTATCCCCCTTTCTCTTTACGTAAAATTTTGCTGATTCTACCCGTTAATGAAGCATTAAATATTGTATTATTGCTTTGGCTACCATCAGGATAAACTTGACCTCTTCCTCTATTACCTCCGGCATATATAGGATATTTCCAGAAGTGCGATTCTTTTTTTAGAGCAGGATCCGGGGATAGGATTGGAAATACAATTTCCTTGTATTTTTGACCAGGAATAGGACCTATTACAAGAATATTTTTTTGGAAGGGGCGATAATTTTGAAAAGGTAGATTACCTATTTTTTCTTTTATTTCAGGAGAAATACGATCCGGAGGAGCTAGTTCAAAACCTTCGGGTAAGATTAAAACAGCTCCTACATTTAAGTTTCCCTTTTTCCCGTTAACTAGAACTTGTTTGATTTGTGTGTCATAAGGAATTTTCACAACTGCTTCAAAAACGCTATTAGGAAGCACAGATTGCGGAACTTCGATCTCTACAGGTTTTTTAGCCAAGTGGCAGTTGGCGCATACAATACGTCCAGTAGGTTCTCGAGGATTCTCATAACTTTTTTGGGCAAAAATAGGATATGCTTTTGAAAAAGAAATACGAGTTGTTATATTTATCGTTATGAAAGTGGAGATTGATAGAACCACCAATATTCTAATCCAATCAGAAACATTTTTTTTTTCCATCATTTTTCGTTTAAATTTTTTTTTTTTTGAAGAATCGAGAACTATTCTTTATCTCCGTTTCATTTATTATTCAACCTAAAGATGGTTTTTCATTTTACATTTATTCTTTAATATTATAAATCGAGAAGAAAAAAGGCCTGATTTTTTATTCATTCATCGAATGATAGATTACTACAAGAGACGGAGATATACGATTAAATCGGCGGAAAATCCAATATTTCAAAATTGTATCTAGAATAACAGGAAAAGTTGAAACAAGACTAAAAATGATTTGGTCATTATGCACAAATCCATAATTTTCAGAAATCCAACTGATAAGGACTTCCCAACCATGAGGTGAATGGAACCCAATGCATAGATCAGTCATTAAAAGAATTGAAAAAGCTTTCATTGTATCGTTTATACTATAGAAAATTTCTCGAATCCAAGAAAAGAAAATTGTAAGCTTTTTTTGACTCATAAAAAGAAAAGTGCTTAGAATAATAAATTCTAAAAGATTTGTTCCTAAATGTGTAACTATTTGGATACAATCTTTTTTGTACAACTCGAACAAAAAATTTTTTTTGAAATGTGTTTCCGAAAAATCTTCTACTGTTGTTTCAAAGAGCAAAAGTTCTTCTATTTGACTAACTCTTACTAGATTATTTTCTTCTTGTAAATAATCTAATATTTTGGATGAACTAGTATTCCACCAAAAAGTGACCCACGATTCTACGCATTTTTCTAGTGAAATAGAAATTAGACACGGCAATACTATAAAACATGCAACATATCGTAAAGAAACAGCTGCTCTATTTTGTGTAACTTCTATGTGATGAATAACTAATGAACTTGATTTATTCATGAGTTCTGATCGAAGTCGAGATATAATACGAATTATAGAATGAGGTATAAAACCCATGGATTCTTCTCAATTCATTTTTAAAATGAAAACTACAAATATTTTTATAAAATTGTCTATGTCTAATCAAACTCCTTCAATAGACACATGCAAAAAACGAGCTAATTCTACAGCTTTTTGTTCCATTTCTTTTTGATGAATTTTTTCCCCAGTACGAGCTAAAGGAATGTCTGGTAATCCCCTTACTTTCATATAAAGGACATGGTGGCTAGAAAAAAGACTTTTTTGTACTTGCATTGTGATCATCTGAACATTTTCGATAGAAAATCGTAAATAAACACGACGAGTTCTTCCTGGGAATCCCCAACGAAAAAGACATATAATTCCTTTTTTTTCATCAATCTGATTGTAACCACTACCCACATCAAAAAAAATTGTACACCAAAAATAAAAGCTAAAAAAAAGGCCTGCAATACCATAAAAACACATTATAATCCCTTGTGGAATAAAAAGTATTTTTTCAAAAAACAGTAGGGGTATAAGGTTCCTGCCAAGATAACTTGAAAATCCAACTATAAAAAAACCTAATGCACCTGCAAAAAGAACAGAGGCAAACAAAAAATTACTTTTTCTTCGAGAACCTTGGATAGACTCTATCCAAAGCCTTTTTGATTGATGATTCATATAAGTCATATCTCAATTAAATTGAAGTGAAGAGAAGGAATAAGCAAGGGCGAGACGGGCTATTCCTTACTTTCACTAGCTTTGTATCAACATTTTTAAGATTGGGAAACTAATTCTTCGTTTTCATAATATTTCATCTTTTTGGATGTACAAAAAAGAAAGTACCATTGTAAGGGCCGAGAAAACTAAACTCACTATAGGTACAAAAATGGAAGATAAGTTAGAATTTACCATAGAAAAAAAAATAGAAATTTGTTTCTTTTTCTTTCTAACATTGTATATTATTCACAGACAATGCTAGAAAGAAAAATCGCACATCTGGAAGTGTATAAAGTTTTTTCTATATGAAATCTATTATGAGCTAGAAGGGGGTTGAACCCTTGACATCATGGTCTGGAACCGTGGGCTCTTTTCCACTGAGCTGCTAACTCCTGACCAAAAATACTAAGTAAACTCCAACAAGAATCAATGAAAGAGTCTGGGTAGACCCCCAGACCCCGAAAAATAGAAATCAAAAGTTTCCTAGTTCAAAGTACTATAGCGTATCCATAGCAGCAAATTCAAACTTGATTTCTTTCCATACTTCACAAGCAGCAGCTAGCTCAGGACTCCACTTACAAGCTTCACGAATTACTTCATTCCCCTCACGAGCAAGATCACGTCCTTCATTACGAGCTTGGACACAAGCTTCTAAAGCAACCCGATTAGCTACGGCACCGGGTGCATTTCCCCAAGGATGTCCTAAGGTTCCTCCACCAAATTGTAATACAGCGTCATCTCCAAAGATATCGGTCAAAGCAGGCATATGCCAAACGTGAATACCTCCTGAAGCAACAGGCAGAACACCTGACATAGATACCCAATCTTGCGTGAAATAAATACCACGACTTCGATCTTTTTCAATAAAGTCATCACGAAGTAAATCCACAAAACCTAAAGTAATTTCTCGTTCTCCTTCAAGTTTACCTACGACAGTACCGGCATGAATATGATCTCCACCGGACATTCGTAATGCTTTAGCCAGTACACGGAAGTGCATACCATGATTTTTTTGTCTATCAATAACTGCATGCATTGCACGATGAATATGAAGAAGTAAGCCATTATCTCGGCAATAATGAGCTAAAGTGGTATTTGCAGTGAAACCTCCTGTTAAATAATCATGCATAACAATCGGAGCCCCTAATTCTCTTGCGAATACTGCTCTTTTTATCATTTCTTCACATGTACCCGCAGTAGCATTTAAGTAATGTCCCTTAATTTCACCTGTTTCAGCTTGAGCTTTATAAATAGCTTCCGCGCAAAAAACAAAGCGATCTCTCCAACGCATAAAGGGTTGAGAATTTACATTTTCATCATCTTTAGTAAAATCTAGTCCGCCACGAAGACATTCATAAACTGCTCTACCGTAATTTTTAGCAGATAGACCTAATTTAGGTTTGATGGTACATCCCAACAAAGGACGTCCGTATTTGTTTAATTTATCTCTTTCTACTTGGATCCCATGAGGTGGACCTTGAAATGTTTTGATATAAGCAGGAGGAATTCGCAAATCTTCTAGGCGTAGAGCTCGTAGAGCTTTAAAACCAAAAACATTCCCCACAATAGAAGTAAACATGTTAGTAACAGAACCTTCTTCAAAAAGGTCCAAAGGATATGCTACATAAGCAATAAATTGATTGTCTTCTCCCGGAACAGGTTCGATATCATAGCATCGTCCTTTGTAACGATCAAGACTAGTAAGACCATCAGTCCAAACTGTGGTCCATGTACCTGTAGAAGATTCAGCAGCTACCGCTGCGCCTGCTTCCTCGGGCGGTACTCCGGGTTGAGGAGTTACTCGGAATGCTGCCAAGATATCAGTGTCCTTAGTCTGATACTCTGGAGTATAATAAGTTAATCTATAATCTTTAACACCAGCTTTAAATCCTACGCTTGCTTTAGTTTCTGTTTTTGGTGACATAAGTCCCTCCCTAAATCAAATCATATTTCTGACAAGAACGAGGTCTGCTCGACATTTTCTTTTATAGACTCTTTTCTTCCTTATTGGTAGATTTTGGATACACTTTTTATTTATTTTAAAATTTTTTTATATATAATGCAACCCAATTTTTACTTTGAAAAGTCATTCTTCTCAGAATATTTCTAGGATAAATGTATAAATATAAAAAAGATGTAGTTTATTTTCTTATTCATTGAACATGTAAAACAAAAAAAGATTGAATTATGCTATTAACCTACTACAAAAGAGTAAAATAAAATCGAGTTAGTTTTTGACTGATTCAATTGATTTTATATGGACTTCTTGGATTTTTTCAATCATGCTTTTAATTTTGATTTTTATGAGAACCCAAAGTTTTCTTTTTTTTGTATCAACAAAGATACAAAAAAATGTAGGACATATTACTCAAATAATTGGTCCGGTACTGGATGTATCCTTCCCTCTGGGGGATCTACCTAATATTTACAATTCTTTGATTGTGAAAGGTCAAATAGGCAGTAAGGAAATTAATATTACTTGTGAAGTACAACAGTTATTGGGAAACAATACAGTTAGAACTGTAGCTATGAGCGCGACAGACGGTTTGATGAGAGGAATGAAAGTAATTGATACAGGAGCTCCTCTTAGTGTACCCGTCGGTAAAATGACTCTGGGACGAATTTTCAACGTTCTTGGAGAACCTGTTGATAATTTAGGTCCTATAGACACAAGTACAACATTTCCTATTCATCGACCCGCCCCTGCCTTTTCACAATTAGATATTAATTTGGCAATTTTTGAAACAGGCATTAAAGTCGTGGACCTTTTAGCACCTTACCGACGTGGTGGCAAAATTGGTCTCTTTGGGGGAGCAGGAGTGGGTAAAACAGTGCTAATTATGGAGTTAATCAATAACATAGCTAAAGCTCATGGTGGTGTTTCCGTTTTTGGTGGCGTAGGAGAACGTACTCGTGAAGGAAATGATCTTTACATGGAAATGAAGGAATCCGGAGTAATCAATGAAAAAAATATAATAGAATCCAAAGTAGCTCTGGTCTATGGTCAAATGAATGAACCACCAGGAGCTCGTATGAGAGTTGGTTTAACCGCCCTAACTATGGCAGAATATTTCCGAGATGTGAACGAACAAGATGTACTTTTATTTATAGATAATATTTTCCGCTTTGTTCAAGCTGGATCTGAAGTATCCGCGCTATTGGGCAGAATGCCCTCTGCTGTAGGTTATCAACCAACCCTTAGTACAGAAATGGGTTCTTTGCAAGAGAGAATAACTTCTACTAAAAAAGGGTCTATAACCTCTATCCAAGCAGTTTATGTACCTGCGGACGACTTGACTGATCCCGCTCCTGCTACAACATTCGCACATTTGGATGCTACTACTGTACTTTCTAGAGGATTAGCTGCCAAAGGAATCTACCCAGCAGTTGACCCATTAGATTCCACATCTACTATGCTTCAACCTAGGATTGTAGGTGAAAAACATTATGAAATTGCACAAGAAGTGAAACAAACCTTGCAACGTTACAAAGAACTTCAAGATATTATAGCTATTCTTGGACTAGATGAATTATCAGAAGAAGACCGATTAACTGTAGCCAGAGCACGAAAAATTGAACGTTTTTTATCACAGCCCTTTTTTGTAGCAGAGGTTTTTACGGGTTCCCCAGGGAAATATGTTAGTCTTATTGAAACAACAAGAGGTTTTCAAATGATTCTTGCCGGAGATTTAGATGGTCTCCCTGAACAATCCTTTTACTTGATTGGTAATATCGATGAAGTTATAAAATGATAAGAGAAATCTACTGCGAAGGCTATTAATAAGTAAAATTTGAATTTAAAAAAATGACACTAAATCTTCGTGTATTAACTCCTACTCGAGTTGTTTGGGATTCCCAAGTAAAAGAAATCATACTTTCCACTAATAGTGGTAAAATTGGCATCTTACCAAACCATGCTTCACTTGTTACTGCTGTGGATATAGCGGTTATGAAAATACGTATTAATGAAAAATGGTCTACTATTGCTTTGATGGGTGGTTTTGCCAAGATAGAGCAAAATCAAATTATTTTATGGGTAAATGATGCAGAGAAGGGTGTTGACATTGATCCTCAAGAGGCACAGGAAGTTTTTCAACAAGCTAAAGCTAACGCAAATCGAGTTCTAGGCAAAAGACAAAAAATTGAAGTTGATCTAGCTATCAAAAGAGCTAGAACCAGATTAGAAGCTATAAACGCAGTTTTACCTAATTAGAGCTCCCCCCCCCCCCCCCCCCCCTTTTTTTCGGGGGGGCTCGAGCCAGTCTTAGAAGATACCTACTATTGGATTTGAACCAATGACTCTCGCCTTATGAAAGCGATACTCTAACCACTGAGTTAAGTAGGTCATATACATATAAATAACATTTTTGCAAACAATGATATATTAAAACATAGATAACATCCTTTTCTCATCAAATTGATTCAATAAAATGAAAAATGACCTTGACAGAAAAGGATCTGTTTATATATCAGGAGGGAAAAATAGTATGACTAGAAGCAATAGAAATATTGATTCATCTGAGTTGAGATGATATGGTCTCGGTTTTATCTCCATTCAAAGTATATAACGAGTATGAAACCTCAGAAAAATGGTTATTACTTTATGAACTTTGAGGTGTATAAGAAATCAAAATCTAGGTCTTAGTCTATGTTCATCAAAGAAAAACTCTTTGCAAGATGGATGAGATTTTGTGATAAATATAAAAAAATATCGAGCAAAAAGAAGAGTCATCAAGACAATATGATTTGGATTCTGCTTTACCAAGAAGGTTCGACTAAAAAAAGAATTAATCGAAATCACAGCATAAGGATAAAGCTTTAAATTACTTTACTTAATAGTAATCAAAACAGAATTGAATACCAGGAACCAGAATTGAACTGGTGACACGAGAATTTTCAGTCCTCTGCTCTACCAACTGAGCTATCCCGGCCGGTAACACGAATTTTTTCTCACAGAGTGATAACTAAACTTACTATGACTATGCTCACCCTTTATTTTAAAATAAACTAATAAATTAGTCAATCCAACACTAATATTTGCAATATTTTCCCAAACTTGGGGATAGAGGGACTTGAACCCTCAAGGTCTCGTAGACCAACGGATTTTCTGACTACTCCAAATTTCATTGGTGCTGAAAAGAACATGTAGAAATGGGCTCTCTCTTTATTCGCTCTATAACGGATTTCTTTTCTCTCTAAAAAATGAAATCCAGTTGATTTGAATGATATTCATAGTTAGAATAACTTCCATCGAGTCTCTGCACCTATCTATCTTTTTTAGTCAGAGAATCCTCTGACTTGGATTTGGCTCAGGATTGCCCATTCGAACTATCTCGGGTTTCCCTGTATTGGAAAGCTATCATTTAGTAGGATTTCCTACTAAAGCTCAATTTAATCAAGTCCGTAGCGTGTACCAATTCCGCCATATCCCCTTCTACTTAAGTGTAAGAAGCCTAGTATTCAGATCAACAAATTTTCAAAATGTTCAAACTCAAAAACAAAGAAAGCTAGACGTTTCTTTTTTTCAAGAAAAAATTAGTTTGTTCTAGAATAGTTTCGCATAAATCAACTATTGCAGCATTAGACTGTTTTGCTTAGTTCAAAGATTAGAGCATCGCACTTGTAATGTGATGCTAATCGGTTCGATCTCGATAGCAGACTTTTTCCTATTTCTGTTATCTCTAGAATAGAAAGAAAATGTGAAGGTATAGAAAATATCTGCAGATAGATATCAAAATCAAAGATGGAAAAAGTTCTTTTTACTCATAGCAAAAAGAACTTGATAGAATAGATCGGGACTGACGGGACTCGAACCCGCAACTTCCGTCTTGACAGGGCGGTACTCTAACCAATTGAACTACAATCCCTTTACCTTTTTTTAGTTTTTAGTAAACTTGGTCCGATCTTTTTTTTCCTTCCCAGCAAGTATCTGCTTGTTCTCTTTTCTATCTAACAACATTGAAACTAAAGCTTTGGGTCGAGCTGGATTTGAACCAGCGTAGGTATAATGCCAACGAGTTTACAGCCCGTCCCCATTAACCACTCGGGCATCGACCCGGAAAGAGAAAAGACTTTTTAAACCACTCCTTTTCTCGTACCCCTAGGGGAAGTCGAATCCCCGCTGCCTCCTTGAAAGAGAGATGTCCTGGGCCACTAGACGATAGGGGCCAGTATTCGCATAATATCCAACAAACTAGGAATTTGTCAAGTTCATAAACGTGGTTTTTGGATAATATCTAAGAATCCATAGTCCGAAAAGATATTTTGGACTGAAAAGTTTTCTGGGACGAAAGGATTCGAACCTTTGTAATAACAGGACCAAAACCTGTTGCCTTACCGCTTGGCGACGTCCCATTTTTATGTTTTCTGCTTTTCAACACTGTGTAGTGTAATATAAATAGAACTTAGATATTATTTGGTCATAATTTTGAAAAAGTTCAAAATTAGGAGAGGGGGGGGGGGGTTGATCTTTTTCTATTAGATCTAGTAAAATAATGTCTGAAAAAATTTTCAGTCAAACGATTCCTTTTTAAAACAATATAAACTCAAAACTGATTGATGGAGACCTGTAATGCTAACTATTCTTTTTTTCCAAAATACTTTTGTTGTTTCAAGCAATCTTTTTTTTTGTAAACTACCCGAAGCTTATGCGAATTTTGATCCACTTGTGAATATAATGCCAATAATTCCCGTGTTTTTTTTTCTATTGGCTTTTGTTTGGCAAGCAGTCGTAAGTTTTCGCTAAAAAAAAATATGTATTTTTATTTATTAATCTAATTAAAGATCTCGGAGATTACGCAATGCTTACTCTTAAGGTATTTGTTTATACAATAGTGATTTTCTTTATTTCCCTTTTTATCTTTGGATTTCTATCAAATGACCCAGGGCGTAATCCTGGCCGTAAAGAAGAGGGTTAATTAATTTCAATCAATAATAACATAACGGAGAGAGAGGGATTCGAACCCTCGATACGGGATTGTCCGTACAACGGATTAGCAATCCGCCGCTTTGGTCCTCTCAGCCATCTCTCCTAGCGAGAAAAAGATTAAGTTCATCACTTGCTGTGAATATATAAAAAGATTAAGTTATCGTGTCTTGACAAAAAAAGAGTTTTTTCTTTGTTCTAGATAGAAACTAAATAGATAATTATTCATAAAGTTCTTTCCCCAATTGGAAAGCTAAAATACTTGTTATCAAAGCCAAAACAAGGGCTAGCAACAATTGACCTTCTGATATCATTTGTCCCCCCTTTTTTTTTTTTTTATTTTGTTTTTCCTTTACATTTTATTATTCTTATTATTTCATTGTAACAATGAATTTTGCAGAAGGCTATAAAAAAAGGAAAACAGGCGGGTAATTCCTCCAAAATAGAATAAAAATTCAATTTAGTTATAGATGACTTTCGTTTATTTGAAGTTTGCACTTGGTGACCCTTAGGTTACTGAAGACCACAAAACCTATAAATAGATAACGAAACAAGCAGAAAGTTGGAATTTCTAGTTATTTTTTTCATTTCAAAAAATCGACTTAACAAAAACAAAAAAAAATGAACCCATATATGGGAGAAACTAACCTTTACTAGTTGGATATCCCCCATGAGCCGAATGAAATGAAATTTTCGTGTTCGATTCTCAATTAGAAGCATTCGAAATGTGTCATAACCTTTAACCCTCCAAGCTAATTATGCGGGTTCCATTTCCATGAAATGCTACCTGCTATTCTAGAAAACAATGGAATTCAAAATTTTTTTCTAAGTTGATCACGAAAACTCGTGATCAACTTAGAAAAAAAAAAAGAGAGAAAGAGCGTCCATCGTCTAATGGATAGGACAGAGGTCTTCTAAACCTTAAATATAGGTTCAAATCCTATTGGACGCATTATTTTTTAATTGAAGAACAAAAAGTTCAATTTGTTCTTTAATAGCTTCTCTTAACATCGTTTCTGCTTCTTCGGTTAATGTCTTAGTTGTACGTATAATTTCTCCGAATTGAGGTTTACTATTTTTTAAATACTCTCGTAATTGATCTAGAAATTTTTTAACAAATTGAATTTCGAATCGATCTAGATATCCATTTGTCCCAATAAAAATAGTAGCTATTTGCTCTTCAACACTTAAAGGGGCTGATTGAGGTTGTTTGAGTAGCTCGCGTAACCGTTGACCTCTTGCTAATTGATCTTGAGTACCTTTATCAAGATCAGAAGCGAATTGGGCAAAGGCTTCTAACTCTGCAAATTGAGCTAACTCTAATTTCAATTTTCCGGCTACTTGCTTCATTGCTTTTATCTGAGCCGCGGATCCGACTCTAGATACAGAAAGACCTACATTAATGGCAGGGCGTATCCCTGCATTGAAGAGATCGGCAGACAAAAAAATTTGTCCATCAGTAATAGAAATTACATTAGTAGGAATATACGCTGAAACGTCTCCAGCTTGTGTTTCTACTATAGGTAGAGCAGTAAGACTTCCTTCACCCAACTGATAATTTAATTTAGCTGCTCGTTCAAGTAAGCGCGAATGTAAAAAGAAAACATCTCCAGGGTAAGCTTCCCGGCCAGGTGGTCTTCTTAATAGAAGAGACATTTGTCGATAAGCTTGTGCTTGTTTAGATAAATCATCATAAATTATTAAAGTATGTTGCTTTTTATACATGAAATATTCAGCTAAAGCTGCTCCTGTATAAGGAGCAAGATATTGTAGTGTAGCAGGCGAATCTGCAGGTTCGGATACAACAATAGTATATTCTATTGAGCTACGTTCTCGTAATGTTTTAACTACTTGAGCTACAGAAGAAGCTTTTTGACCAATTGCTACATAGACACATATAACATTTTGTCCTTTTTGGTTAAGAATAGTATCTGTAGCTACGGCTGTCTTACCAGTCTGTCTGTCGCCAATAATTAATTCTCGTTGACCTCGTCCTATAGGAATCATAGAATCAATAGCAATAAGTCCTGTTTGAAGAGGTTCATAGACGGACCGGCGCGAAATAATACCCGGAGCAGGAGATTCAATCAGTCGGACTTCCGAAGCAGAAATTGGACCTCTGCCGTCAATAGGTTGGGCTAAAGCGTCTACAATACGACCTAAAAAAGCATCACTTACTGGTATCTGCGCAATTTTACCTGTTGCTTTCACGGAACTTCCTTCTTTAATTGTCAAACCATCCCCCATTAAAACAACTCCAACATTATTAGTCTCTAAATTTAGAGCAATACCGATTGTACCATCTTCAAATTCGACCAATTCCCCTGCCATTACTTCACAAAGACCATGAATACGAGCAATACCGTCTCCTACTTGAAGTACAATGCCCATATTAATCACTTGGACTTCGTTATTATATTGCTCGATTTGGTCACGTATAAGACTACTAATTTCGTCAGGCCGAATAGTTATCATGACTCCTCCTAATATATCTGTTTTGAAAAAAAGGAAAACCTATCTAGTCAAAAATTCTTTTCATGTCTTTAAGCTGATCAATATTATAGTCGATAATATATAAATGCAATTCGTTATTCAAGCAGTTAGTTAAAGTTATTAAAGCGTTTCGTAAAGCTTGACAAGAAACTTGTTGTCTTACCTGATCAATTACTATTTGTTGTTCAAAGCAAACAGTTTCATTTTTAGAATCTTCCAGTTGTTTTAAATTTGCTGAAGCAGCTTTAATGAGATTTTCTTTTTCTTCTTCAATTTGTAGGTATCCGTTTTTTCGAATTTCATTTACTCTTTTTTCAACATCTCGTAACCGAGCTCGAGCCTTCTCAAGTTGATCGGCAGCTCCGTTACATAAATCTTCTGAATTTTGAATAGTTTGACAAATCTTGAGTTTACGATTATCTAATAGATTACTTAATGAAAGTAGATCATCTCTTCTTTAATCCCCGAAATTTGAATAAATAATCTCTTCCCAAACCGAACATGAAATTTTCATTTCATTCGGCTCTCTTGCTCAGTTTCCGGTACCAAGCCTGCCTTTCTGCTTAAGAGGTATGAAACATCTTTTAACTATGAAGACTCTTTTGTCAAGGGGGAATTTTTTTTTCTTTTTGTTTGACAAAGTTGTTTTTTTCCTTTGAATAATATCTCTTTTGTGTAGGTTGTTAGTTCAACTTCACATAAATTCGGAGATCCCGATTCTTTTACTGTTTCCAGAGATATGAATATTATCTATCTAGTGGAGTAATCCCCAACTATGTCCTTTAACACAACACTAGACACAGTGGTGGAAAGAATACACCCTGTTCTATTCAATTTTGACTTTAAGCAGTTCTGCTTTAACCATTCAACGAACATTCTCCGTACTCATTAATTACGAAATGCGGTAGTACTTCTCTAGTCCCCGTATAGAAGTAATTCGTTGAGATTATGCACTTTTGTATCTTATTGAAAGCGCAGCTGGTTCATCTCAGCTATATTATTCAAAACTACAACTCGCACACACTCCCTTTCCAAAAAATATGAGTATGCCAAACACTACACTTAAATTGATTATATTTGTTTCCAAAATATTAGTATTTAATCCAAAGCCTTCAGCTAAGGGCCAATAGCTTAAATAAACGAAAGAATCAATTACTTTTTTCATATGGTCTCCCCTTATAGATAAAAATTTTGCAAAATCAAAAATTCCGTCATTCCAACACCTTTTGTACTTAGTTTTATTAATTTAGAAAAGTTTATAAATAAACAGCTCAATTTTTGGTATTTATGATCTCATTACTTATTCAGAGAGTAACAGTAGAAAACTTTTGTTTCGAGGCAGCCCCTCCAGGACAAGTAATTCCGTAGAGGGGAGATTGAATTCTCAAACAAAAGGATTAGCAAATAGCAGTGCTAAAGCAACAACTAACCCATAAATAGTTAAAGCTTCCATAAATGCTAAACTTAACAATAATGTACCTCGTATTTTACCTTCTGCTTCAGGTTGTCTCGCAATACCCTCTAGAGCTTGACCGGCAGCAGTCCCTTGGCCAACACCCGGCCCAATAGAAGCAAGTCCGACGGCTAACCCAGCAGCAATAACAGAAGCGGCAGAAATAATAGGATTCATAATAATCTCCTTTTACTTAAAAAATGTATTGAATAGTTGATAATACTAAAAACCTAGTTAGTATACTTTTTTTCAGCTTAGTCCATTGAATATTTTATTAAGATTGGATTCCTATAAATGATTTAATCATGATTTTCTAAGGATTCACCTATATAAGCTGCAGCGAGAGTCGCAAAAATGAGAGCCTGAATTCCGCTTGTGAATAATCCTAGAAACATTACAGGTATAGGAACAACTAAAGGAACTAGAGAAACAAGAACGGCGACTACTAATTCATCTGCCAAAATATTTCCAAAAAGTCGAAAACTAAGTGATAAAGGCTTGGTAAAATCTTCTAAGATATTAATTGGTAACAATATTGGAGTTGGTTGAATATATTTACCAAAAAAACTTAATCCTTTTTTTGAAAGACCCGCATAGAAATAGGCTACTGACGTAAGTAAAGCTAAAGCAACTGTAGTATTAATGTCATTTGTAGGTGCAGCCAATTCGCCGTGCGGTATTTGAAAAATACCCCAAGGAACAAGAGCACCGGACCAGTTAGAAACAAAGATAAAAAAAAATAAGCTTCCAATAAAAGGAAGCCAAGAAACATAATGTTCCTCGCCAATTTGAGTTCTGGTCAAATCCCGAAGAAATTCAAGAATGTATTCAGCAAAATTTTGTTTTCCGGTTGGAATAGTTTGCGGATCTCGAATAGTTATAATAGCGAAACCTAGTAAAATAGCAATAACAAACCAAGAAGTTATAAGTACTTGTCCATGAGCTTGAAACCCGCCTATTTGCCAATACAAGTGTTGGCCTACCTCTACACCAGAAATTTCTCCAAAATGATTGAAATTATTTAGTATACTAATACTATTTTGCAATATGTTCATATTATCCTTTTTCAAAAAAATCACTTATTTTTTTCTGAAGGAATGATTTCTGAATTTTCACTAAAAAAAAAAAAAAAATGAAGAGCGAGCTTTGCGCTTACTTCGAAAAATGATTTGACTAATTATTATAACCAGAAGAAACAGCTGACATTAATTTGTTCAGAATTAATCCAACGGATCCACGGGCATCATCATTGGCTGGAATTGGAATATCTACGAAATCTGGATCACAATTAGTATCAACTAAACTAATTGTGGGAATGCCCAGCGCTCTGCATTCTCTAACAGCAGTAGATTCCTTTTGTTGATCAACGATTATTACAATATCAGGTAACTTTTTCATATAGAAAATTCCTTCTAAATACTGTTGTAGAAGTTCTAATTGCTTTTCAATAAGTGCAATTTCTTTTTTCGTACGTCTTCGATGGAACAGCCCCGACTTATATTTTTGTTTCAAATTTCTAAACCTCTCAAGTTTTTCTTTTGTGGTAGACCAATTCGTTAACAAGCCACCCTGCCATTTGTAGTTGATATAATGACATCCAGTTTTTTTGGCAGTTGATGCTATTAAATCAGCTGCATACCCTTTCGTGCCAACTAGAAGGAATTCCTTTCGTTTTCTCGCGGCATCCATTATAAGATCGCAAGCTTCAGATAAAAAAAGAATTGTTCGAACTAGATTGATAATATGTAAATTTCCACGTTCAGTCAAAATATAACAACGCATTTTCGGATTCAACTCATTTTTTTGATGTCCGAGATGAACTGCTACTTTTATCATATCTTTGAAAACATTCTTTTTAGAAACACGCCTTTTTTTTTTGAAAACGTTTGTCATGTTTTGCTTTTCTCTTCTCTAAAAGAATTTCCATTCCTACGGAATCTATGACTTTTCTAAATTTTTAGTTTTCTATTCTTTTTTTAGAATAGAAAAAAAAAAAAAAAAACGAAGATTTTTTTGTTTAGTTTCGCTTTTTGAAACCTTTTGATTTTTTTTTTTTTCCATTTTCCAGTACCGGCGGGTATTTTACTACTGAGAATCAAATTTTCCTTCAGTCCTTTCAACCAATCAATCCGACCTTGAAAAGCAGCTTTAGCTAAAACTCGAGTAGTTTCCTGAAAACTGGCCTCCGATATAAAACTTGTAGTTTCAAAAGATGATTTTGTTATCCCCAAAATTTTTGTTTGATAGTGGATTACCTCGTCGAAAGCCCGATCTAGTTTTTGTGCTCGCGAAAAGAAAACGAGCTCTCCTGGTAAAAAAACATTAAGCATTACGTCCTTAGACACAAGTACTCTTGAGGTCATTTGCTGTATAATAAGCTCTAAGTGTTTCTCACATATATGTACTCCTTGAGATTGATAAACTTTTTGTATTTGATTGACTAAATGAATTTGACCTTGCGTCAAAGTTATTTTAGTACTTATGACTAAACCCCAAAAACTTCCAAGAGTTATTGTCATATCTTGATTCCATTTTCGAAAGCTATTTTCTAAACTTTGTACTACAGGATTTTTTGAATGTGCCTCTAAAAATTGTTCCACTTTTGGAAGACCTCGTGTTATATCACTAGATTGAAATCTTTCATACAAATAGGTTATTAACGAATTTCCTTGGTTAATCATTTCTGCGTAATTACCATGAATAGTAGATTTTGGAGTAGCCAAGTAGGGTTTAGCTAATCGCACTATTAAAGATTTTTCACGAATAACGATAATTTGTCCCGATTCTGAAAATGATTCATTTCTTGATATAGCAAATTTTTGCCAAAGCAATTGGCCAAGATTTTTTATTGGAAATTTTTGCTCACAGTTCTTTTTTGAATTTGAAAAAAAAGTAATTCTTTTTGTTGGAGATTCCCAAAATTTGCTATTTTCGTCCATAATATAACATTTAGGGGCTTCGAAAACTTTTAAATAGTTGTAAAGACTCTTAAACAATCTTTTCTTACAATTTAGAAAAACTTTATGAATACGATATAAATGCCCTAAAAAACTTACTTCTTCAAATTCGTTTATGATATCTAAAGTTTGTAATAGTTTTATTTGAAAATAATCAGATGTTGCTAGAATAATCCAAGACAAACTTTTATCTTCCTTAGATAATGAACGAAAAGTTGCTGTATACTTTTTGCTGGAAGATAAAAGTTTAGCTTGATGAAAAAATATTACTAAATTTTTTAGATTGTGTTTTTGATTTATCGGAGTCAAACTAAGTTCAATCATGTCGATAATAATCTTCTTTGTTCGTATGGACGTAATACATGTATAAGCCCTAGGTTCCCTAGGTTTTATCGATTTGTTTTCCCAAATCAAAATTAAACAATTCCAAATCAGATGAACATTCGTTTTGAGATTTTTGATTTCATGGAAAAAATTGTTCTCTTTTATATGTAACTTGTTTTCTTCTCTAAAAAGATCTGTACAAAAGCGTACTTTTGATGAATTCTTAGGTTTTTGATATTCTAGGGTGGTTTGTAGTAATACAAATGATTTTTTCTTGTAAGCCCTTTTTTTTTGAAAATAGTTCCTTTCTAGTTGCAATTCTTTAAAAATATTTTTTTGTTTGCGTCTAAATATGTGTAAAGATTTTTTGATCTTTCTATAGCTATAAAAATAGATGTTTATGGATAATATTTTCGCAAAAATAGTTGGTTTTTTTTTGTGAAATTGGACTAGTCCAAAAACTTGTTTTTTTTTATTACCGATTTTTTGTGTGTCTACTCGACAAAAAATATGATCAAGCAAGAAAAATTTGTTAGACGAATAAATACATTCTAGAAATTCTGAGTTCACAATCTTATATTGAGAATTGTTCCATATATAGAAACTTGTATTTCTATTCAAAAGACCATTTCGGGAAATTTTTAGAATACAATTAGGAAAAAGTAGTCTATGTTCCTTTTTTTGTCTTTTTGAAACAGTAAGCAATGGAACCAGAATGCGATTTTTTTGTTTCTTTCCTTTAATATTGCAATCAAAATTATCCAAAAATTTTGGAATAGAGATAAAAAATTTATTTAATTTATTTTGAATGAATTTTTCTTCGGAACGATAAAAGGACAAATATTGTAGTAAATTGTCTACAGAAGAGTCGAAATCATTTTGCTGTTTGGTAATCAGCAAGGGAATAGTTACTTGATCTTGATCTTTAGGAAACGGAAAAGCTAGTCTTGGTTTGCATATAGTTCCTGATAATATCCATAAATGACCCGCTTCAAGTGTACAATGAACATTACCTTGGACATTTTTTGGTTCATGCCATAGAAGAGTACTCCAGTGCATTTCTCCGTTTAATTCTGAATATATATATTTAATAACTTTTTCCTTTAAAAAAGAAATTTTAGTATGAATTTCAGCAATAAGTTGTTCCGATTCTACATTTTGGTAATTTTGAACAAAAATCCAACTTTTTGTTGGAATAATCGAATAATCCAACTGATCACCACTATCCTTTATAATTAAAAATAAACTTTTAGAACAAATATAAGCAGGATGCCCATAATATGTACGAATAGGATAAACTAACTTTGGATTGAATTGAATCCTTCCGTTGAAAGGCGCTCGTATAGTTCCTGCGATATTACCTGTAAAAACTCCTCCGGTATGAAAAGTCCTTAATGTTAATTGAGTTCCCGGTTCCCCGATAGATTGACCGGCAATAATACCTACTGCTTCTCCCAATTCGATCAAGTTATTGTGACTAAGACTTTGACCATAACATAATTGACAAATCCAAGATAGACTTTTGCAAGTAAAAGGACTTCGTATAGATATTGATTGAACCGAAAGACTGACGAATTGCTTAAAAAGTCCAGCACTAATTTCTTGATTGCGCGTAGCAACACATCTTTTATTTATATATACATGATCTGCTAATACACGCCCCATTATCTTGTTCAAAAAATTGATTTTTCCGATCTTTGTATGGGGACTATAAAAAATACCTTGAGTACTACCACAATCAATTTTACGTACAACTATATGTTGTACGACTTCAACAAGTCTACGTGTAATATAGCCAGCATCCGCTGTTCGTATAGCAGTATCCACAACTCCTTTACGAGCTCCATAGGAGGAAATTATATATTCTGTTAAAGAGAGCCCTTCCTGGAAATTGCCCTGAATGGGTAGATCCACGATTTTTCCTTGGGGATCTGACATTAACCCTCGCATACCTAGTAATTGGTGAACTTGAGATTTATTTCCCCGAGCTCCCGAGAAAGACATCATATAGACTGGATTCAAAGGTTCTATTATATGAAATTTAGGGTGCATTTCTTCTTTCAAAAATTCACTTGTAGTATGCCATCTTTCCATTAATTGACGTAATGTTTCGACTGTATGCAAATTGCCGAGAATATTTTGCTTTTCCGAATAAAAAGCTTGTTGGTCTTCTTCTTTAACAAGCCATCCTTTCGATGGCACTGCTAAAAGATCATCAATTGCTAATGAAAAAGATGCTTCAGTAGCTTGGTGAAACCCCAAAAATTTCAATTGATCCAAAATATGCGATGTACATGTCATTCCCAAGAGATCAATTAATTTTTGAATAAGCTCTTTCATGGCAGTTATATCCATCACTTTATTATAAAAATGAACTTGGTTTTTTTGTTTCATAACAAGAAACCTCCGCAATTATCTAATTCAGCAAAGTATTCCAGTCCTCAAATAAAAGACCTCCTTGATCTCTCTGTACACATAAAAGATAAGAGATTTAGAAAGCGGGCGTCGTTTGAGAGGATTCAAAAAGCTTTGAGGTTGTTTTTATAGCATTTTTGATTTCTCGATTGAAAAGAACACGACCTACGGTCGTTCGAATATATATACAAATAATTTGTTCTATTCGATCGTTTTGAGTCACATAATGTTCATAAATTTGCTGAAATAAGCCCTTAGGGTGATATTGAATTTCAATAGGGACTTCTCGGGCTGTTGGGGTAAGAATACTTCCATTTGCTACTTTCCATTTCAACCATAAAGGGTTGTTTAACTGGACTTGTTTTTTTTGAAATGCTATGAACACATGATTAAAACTTAAGAAATAAGTATTCTTTTTTCTAAAAAAAATGATCTCTTTTGATTGAAATGGGTGATATCTTATTTCGTAAATATCTTGTGGTTTTTCAACAGTTAATATATAAAGTCCAAGAAGCATATCTTGTGTTGGTATTGTAATAGGACTTCCATGACTTGTAGATAAAATATTTGTATAAGAAAACATAAGTAAACGGGCTTCTACAATAGCTTCTGGAGATAAAGGTACATGAACAGCCATTTGGTCTCCGTCAAAGTCTGCATTAAATCCCGTACAAACTAATGGATGTAAACGAATGGCATGCTCTTTTACTAGAATTGGTTGAAACGCTAATATTCCAAATTTGTGGAGAGTAGGTGCTCGATTTAACAATACAGGGTGCCCCAGCATTACTTTTTTAAGTATTTTCCAAACAATGTTTTTCCGTTTTTGAATCAAATTTTTAGCAGCTCTCAGATTGGAAGCAAAACCTCGTCCAATAACACTACGAATTAAAAAAGGTTGAAAAAGCTTGATTGCCATTTCTCGAGGTAACCCACATTGATGCAATGCCAGAGAAGGACCCACTATAATAACGGATCGACCTGAATAATCTACTCGTTTTCCAAGTAAATTTGTACGAAATCTTCCTTCTTTACCCGCAATCACATCCGAAAATGACTTATATGGTCTATTATGAAAATTTCTCGGTTGTCCGACGGTTCTATCATTGTCTAGAAGTGCATCTACGGCTTCTTGGAGTAATCGTTTTTGAAGAGTCAAGAAATCTCCTGTTGAATAAAAGGGACCGCCTTGCATTTCGAAACTAGTTTGAAGATTCTTATTCCGAATAAGAACTTTTTGATAAAGTTTATTCAAATCTGACTCCACAACCATTTGTTGACCCAAAGCAAAAATAGGTCTTAATTCGGGGGGAAGAACTGGTAATAAACATAGAACCATCCATTCTGGTTGGATTTTTGCTTGGATCAAATATTTAGCAAATTTTATGCGTCTGCTCAAAAAATGGTTTCTTTGTTGTATTTTGTTTTTACCTCTTTGAATTTTGTAATTTTTTAAGAGCTTTTTCCATTCAATATATGACTGATCCAGAAGAATACGAAGATCCAAACCAGTTAATTGTTTCTGTATAGCATTTCCACCAATAGCTATTTCTCTTTCTTGAAATTCGACAAAATTCCAACCAGAAATATAAGGAACAATAAAATCCATCCACGATGGAATGTCTTCATGTTGTAATAGACCCCGGAATCGTGATATAGTAGGTCTATTAGTTGTGGGCCTAGCAAGAAAAATATTTGGATAGATTATCTATCTCCCTCTAGAATCGGACGTGAAAGTTATCTTTTCATACGACTCAAGTCACTCTAAAAAGTTTTGGTAAAAAACTTCTCTTTAGCTTGGATAAGCAAAAGAAAACTATCCAAAAAAGTACCCATTGCTCACGTTCTAAAATTAGCAAAATTTAAAAATAGAATTATTGAGTAGTCTTTTCCCAATAGTTTTTTTTCGAAAAAAAAAAATTTTTTAGACTTGGGGTTTACTTGTCTGTTGTTCGTTTTTTTTTTTTTTTGAACTTAATCTTTTAGGTCTCTGTCCCACTTCGATGGTTAGAATACTTATGAAAAGTTATATGCAACGATTATATTTCTATAACCATAGCTAGCGTCTATTTTAGAGAGGAAACTGATTCAACTTAAAGAGACTAATCCCTAAAAAAAAGATTTTACCGAAGCCAAAAAGCAGATAAAACCTTGGACTAATTTCTATTTCTCACTATTTTCTAAGCTTCATGGTATTCATTCTGAGGAAGACATGTCAGAATTGAGAGCATTCTAATGATAGCTAGAATGACAGTTTGGTCTGTATAGTCGGAACTTAGGATCAAGTCACACGTTGCAGTATACTAGGTCTTTTATTTCGGAATTTTTTTTCCCAATTAACATCGCGATATAACTAGGGATGCGTTTGAAATACCAGATATGAGTTACTGGACATACTAATTGAATGTACCCCATTCGGTATCTTCGAACTCGAGAGTCTACAAGCTCAACTCCACAATGTTCACAAATGGAAGTTTTTTTCTTTTTCCGATCTCCAAAGGGGAAGCCTTTCTTTTCTTCTTCAGGCTTTTTTTCACAAGCACAAACTCCATTTTTCACGGGTCCAAAAATCCGTTCACAAAATAATCCGTTTCTTTTTGGTTTATTTGTTACTAAGTCGATAGTCCTTGGATTGAGTACTTGTCCAACCTTTTCTCCATTGGGTAAAGTTTTTTCACACCAAGCACGAATCTGTTCAGGCGAAACTAATGTAATTCTCAGTTTTTGATGTTTTTTCTTTGAGTCAATCATAAGCAATTTGATTGAAATTGAATTTATTTTCTATCTGAAAGTTTTTTTCTGATATAATAGTATGATTCAATTCTAAAGCTAAAGATCGTAATTCTCGAATAAGCACGCGAAAGGACTCCGTAGCAGTTTCAGCTTTAGGTACTGAATGCCCATCTAATATGGATCTAAGTATTTTAGTACGAGTTTTTAGATGGTCAGATTTGACAGTAAGCATCTCTTGTAAAATAGAAGCAACACCAAAACTTTCTAAAGCCCAAACTTCCATTTCTCCAAGTCGTTGACCTCCTCCTTTTGATTTTCCTTGTACAGGTTGTTGTGTTATCCTTGCATAACTTCCGGTGGAACGGGCGTGCATTTTATCATAAACTTGATGAATTAATTTCATCATATAAGCTTTTCCTACGGTTACAGGTTGTTCCAAAATTTCTCCTGTTTTTCCATCAAAAATCTTGGTTTTTCCAAGATGTTCCAGTTCGAAAACCCATGGATTCACTGTTTGTTCACTAGCTTTGTGAAGTTCATTAAAAACTAATTTTCTAGAAGCTTCTTGCTCATATCTTTCGTCAAAGGGTGGTATTCTATACTGTTTGTTCATTAAGGTTCCTGCTAAACCAAGTAAACATTCAAAAATTTGTCCTACATTCATCCGAGAAGGTACTCCCAAAGGGTTTAATATCATATCTACAGGTTTCCCGTTTTGTAAAAACGGCATTTCTTGCCTAGACAAAACTTTGGAAATAATTCCTTTATTACCGTGCCTTCCGGCGACTTTGTCGCCTACTTGTATTTTACGTTTTTGTAAAATATATACATGCACTTTTTCTGAATCATTCTCCCCAGGGTCAGTTTGATCATTTTTTTCAAAATCATCTTCTATATCATCATCTTCGTGATGGCTTTTTCTTAAATTATCTTGCCATAATGTTTGAAGTTTGATCCAATTTACATCAATAACTCGACCTTTGCCATTTGCTTTTAGACAAGTTTCTTTTGTCCGAGGAGTACAAAAAAGATCTTGTAATAATCTTAGTTCTGGAAAACGCAAGACTTCCTGGGAGGAACGAGGTTTTAATTTGCCCACTAAAACATCACCCGGTTGTATCCAAGAACCTACCCTAACAATACCATTTTCATCCAAATGACGAAGTGAGTAAGCTTCGATTTGAGGTATTTCTTTTGTTAAAATCTCACACTCTGCCATATAAATCATAGTTTCATACCTTGTAATATGAAAAGAAGTAAAAATTTCTTCATAGATAAGACGTTCATTGATAAGGATTGCGTCTTCAAAATTGTATCCTTGCCACGGCATATACGCTACTAATATATTTTTTCCTAAGCAGAGCTCCCCTCCTATTGTGGTTGAACCATCTGCCATAAATTGCCCTCTTTTCACATAGTTACCCTGATTTACTTGAGGTTTTTGATGAATCAAAATATTGCTATTAGAGCGTTGATATATCTCTAAAATTGTTTCTATTGTTTTTCTGTTCAGGGATGACACAATAGTCTTCGAATCAAAATATTCGATTCTTCCTTCTTGAATACTTGTTGCTAAAATTCGTGAATCGAGTGCTACTTGGCCTTCTAGGCCAGTTCCAACAATGCATTTTTCTGGTTGAAGTAATGGGACAGCTTGACGCTGCATATTTGAACCCATTAAAGCGCGAGTCGCATCATTGTGTTCTAGAAAAGGAATCAGAGAAACTCCAATGGAAAAATATTGTAAAGGCAAAATACTTCTGAAATGGATTTGTTCCCATGCAACAGATAGAAAATCTTGGCGATATTGAGTTGGAGTATTTTTCTTTTCTGGAAGTTTATGATCTACCGCCAACAAATTTTCTAAAGCTATTCGGTAATTTTTATCTTCATTTGGCAATAGATAAGAAACCATATGGTCTTCATTGGATTTTTTCGTTACATTATAGAATGGACTTTTTAAAAAACCAAAATCATCAACGTTTACGGAATTTGCAAGTGAGGCGATAAGCCCGGCATTCTGCCCTTCAGGAGTATTAATTGGACAAAAACGTCCATAATAACTAGGATGAATATCTCGTGCGCGAAAACTAGCAGTTCGCTCCGTTAAACCTCCAGGGCCTAAAAAGCTAACTTTTCTTCCATGAAGTATTTCTGCTAACGGATTCGTTTGCTCTAAAAATTGTGATAGGGGGTGTAACCCAAAAAAATGTTTCAAAGTTCTTGTTAATTGGGTGGAAATAAATGGAAACTCTGGGAACATTATTTGTTTATTCTGGGTATTTTCAAGTATTTCTATTGTTTGCATATTTTTTTGAATTAAAACTTTCACACGATTTAGAGCTAATCCAACTTCTTTTTTTAAGAAATCTGACACAGAACAGAAATGTCGATTTTGAAGGTGATCGATATTATCGATCGTACCCAAACCATAACTTACTTTAATCAGATAATCTACAATAGCTAATACATCTTGCGGTAATAAAAAAATTTCGTTATCAGGTATATCGAGGTTTAACTTTTGATTTAGATTTCGTCTACCAATTCTTCCTAATTCACATCTTTTTGAAATAAAGTTAGTCAATTTCTTATATAGAAACTCTGAAAAAGCAAAATCACTACTATCGCATTTCATGGATTCGAGTTCTTCATAAAAGGTAAGAATGGGACCCCCCTTTCGTGAAAGTTTTTGTTTCATTTTTTCGTTCCAAATTAATTCCCAACCTTCAAATCCTGTTAGATTATAAGTATTATAAAGAACCTCTTCAATTTTTAGACCCATAGTGAATAAGAAAACTAAAATAGAAACTTTTTTCTTTCTGCTTATACGAACCCATAGTTTTTTTTTGATATCAATTTCGAATTTCAACCTTTCTCCACAATCAGAGATTAGAGTGCCAGTATATATATTTCCAGCTTTTTTTTGTTCTAAACTATAGTAGATACCGGGACTTCTTATTATTTGATTAACTACGACCCTATAATTTCCATTTATTACAAATGTTCCATGATCATTCATCAAAGGAATATCTCCGAGATATATCATTCTTTTCCTTTTCATTTGTTTCCAATAAATAAAAATTCCTGGTACATAAAATTTTGAAGAAAATGTAAAACGTTGATATACCGCATTCCTTTCTGTTGTTGGGGGTTCCATGATTTTATAATTTTTACCAAAAAAAAATTTGACTTCTTTTTCAGTATTAGAAATTTGTGGAAAATCAACTAGTTTTTCAAATATATCCTTTTCAATGAAACGGAAAAACCCTTTCATTTGTATTTGACTAAAATCGGGAATTGTAAACATTTTCTTTTTTTTTTTTTAATTCTTTTCTTTTATATAGAACTCATATAGAGAAAAACTGTTTTTTTTTATGGATTTGGCACTTAGAAAAAAGAGGTTTTATTTTGACTTGCATTGGTTTTTGTTTTAGACTATAGTAAACACACAAAATCAAGAATGAAACAAACATTATTTTACTAAAAATTGATGGGTTTGGCGGCATAGCCAAGTGGTAAGGCAGAGGACTGCAAATCCCTGATCCCCCAGTTCAAATCTGGGTGTCGCCTACTTTTTTGTGGTCAAGAAACTTTTTTAACTATTATTTAATTGAAATCTCCGATCTTTTCTACTTTGCACAATTGTTATTAATTTTCTTATCATTAGTACTAAAAAAGGAAATTTTTTATATGGATATAACCGGTATTGCTTGGGCTGCTTTAATGGTAGTGTTTACCTTTTCGCTTTCACTTGTAGTATGGGGAAGAAGTGGACTCTAAAAAAGAATCTAATGCTTTTTAATACGGGGTATATTAGTAGTCGTATCAAAAAAAAGATTGATACGACTACTAATATTTATAAACGAATTTGTAATCAATCAATTGTTTTCGCTGATTGTTTTTACATAAATGATGATTAGAAAAGCAGTAGGAATCGAAATAAAAAGTGCAACAGCAATAAGTGCTAGAATATTGACTTCCATAATCTAATTTTTTAGAATTGTTTTGAATTGAACTTTTTTGAAATCTGTAATTGTTTGAGAATGGACTTAATGGATTAATCCAACTATTTCTTCTTTTTTTTTTTTAATTTGCTTGTCAGAATGACATATTATATCGTAAAGTAGTTCTATATGCCCATAAGATTTTTGAAGATATAATCGTTTTGAAGATATTATGAATTTAGAAGAAAGGGCCTAACGTTTCAAAAGTAAAAAAAAATTGCTGCTACCTTGTCATGAAACAAGATATAGGGCCGGATAAGGTCTAACATATTATTCTAACAAAAGAAAAATTTGTGAAATGGAAGGAAAAGGAATGCTTTTTATGTCCCGTTATTTAGGACCTCGGTTCAAAATCATACGCCGTCTTAAAACATTACCAGGACTTACGAGTAAAAGACCTAAATATAAAAAACGTGTTCACCGATCTTCTCGACCCTGGTGGAAAAAATCTCAATATCTCGTTTGTTTACAAGAAAAACAAAAAATTCGTTTTCATTATGGCTTAACAGAACGACAATTACGGCAATATGTTCATATTGCTAAAAATGCTCAGGGGTCAACAGGCCAGGTCTTACTTCAATTACTTGAAATGCGTTTAGATAATATTCTTTTTCGATTAGGTATAGCTCGTACTATTCCTGGAGCCAGGCAACTAGTTAATCATAGACATATTTTAGTCAATCATCATATAGTGGATATACCAAGTTATCGTTGTAAACCCCAAGATATTATAACTTTAAAAGGAAAAGATCCAGAAAGACTGAGAATTCGAATGAAAAAAAGTTGGGGTCAACTTTGGAAAAATAGAAATAGAGTACCACATTATCTGACCTTCAATTTGTCACAAAATAAAGGAATAGTTAACAAAATTATAGATACAAAAGATCTTCAATTAAAAATTAAAGAAATGCTAGTTATAGAATATTATTCTCGGCGGATTTAATCCAAAAAAATGGGGTTTCGATCTTTTCTTTTCCAAAAGAGAAAAAACGGGAAATGCGGAAAGAGAGGGATTTGAACCCTCGGTAGACATAAGTCTATATAGCATTTCCAATGCTACGTCTTGAACCACTCGACCATCTTTCCTCGGGTAATCTCCTCCCCATAAAAACTTATGGAATTGGAATTTCCTATTCTATTATTTTTGTAGTAAGCATTTCTATGTGATGAAACTCATTCCAAAAGGAACTGAAGCAAAAAAAAAAAAAAAACAATTTGATCACTATGCCCAGATCTCAAAAAAATGAGAATTTTATAGATAAAACGTTCACAATATTAGCAGATATTATATTAAAAATAATTCCAACGGTTTTAACAGAAAAACAAGCCTTTGCTTACTACAGAGATGGTGTGATTTGATTTTTTGGCCTTTTTTTTTTTTTCGAATAAACCTTCGATGTAAGGTCAAAAAACTTATGTTTAGTGAAGGTGAGTCTTTGAAAAAGAGCAACTCCTTCTGTCCTGTATCCCGGATTAATGCGTCTTTGGATCTACATAGTAGAATATTAAGCAAAAGGATACGTATTGTATATACTGTATAATATAAATAAATGCATAAAGGAAAGACATTACATATAGGAATCGACCAATGAAAAGCTTCGTTAGATTTGATTTCACTTACTATTTTTTTTGTAGCCCTTAATGAGGGTTAATTCGAATGGTTGAGACAATCCAAAACCATCTTGTTTGTATTTCGGATACCAAAAGAACCATCGAATTTTGTTGAAGTGATTAAACCCTGTTTAAAAGTGCAAAGCAGTAAGAACAAACAAAGAGTAGAAGGTGTTGAAAAGACTCTTTCTGAAAAGGATGGCTAGATTTTGATTCAAAACATACTAGTCCCTTCTAATTTTTAGATGTTGCTTATTCTTCTTTTTTTTTTTTTTTTATTATGTAAAAGAAAGGAGGAGCCGTATGAGATGAGAATCTCAAGTACGGTTTTGAACCGGAGATTATTAAAAGTTGAATCAATAAGAACGACCGTAACGAATGTCAGCACAATCAGAAGGAGAATATGCAGAAGCTCTTCAAAATTATTATGAAGCAATGCGATTGGAAGTTGATCCTTATGACCGAAGTTATATATTATATAATATAGGACTTGTACATACTAGTAATGGGGAGCATGCCAAGGCTTTGGAATATTATTTCCAGGCATTAGAACGAAATCCAACGTTACCACAAGCCTTTAATAATACAGCTTTGATCTGTCATTACGTGCGTCTATCTGTAGGATAGAATTAAGTTAGTTAAAAACAAACCAAAAGGCTTTCTACATATTGCCACTACTCTTAAATAACAACAGTTGGGCTGTATCAGCTGTAGCAAAAAAAAAAAACAAAAGGGTCCGCTACCCGGGTAGGATGCTAAAAAAGCTTATATTTGTTTCTATGGAGAAAGTAATTGAAACTATAAGGGGAAAAAGCACCATAAAGATCAATTTTGAATTTTTGGAGTTGATACAATTAGATCTGCTCATAAAGGGATTTACTTATGTAATAAAGTTTATTCTTTTTCTTTCATAAGTATTGCGCAGTGGTGTAGTATTAGGTCCTAAAGACGGCAAGTAAGTACTTTTCTAAGAAAGTACTTTTTTCAAATTCTATACGGGGATAGGTACCCCTCCCTCTCTCACACAAAGACTTTTTTTTGGAATTCACAAGGTGGTAGGAGAAAAGAGAAAACTAAAAATTTAGTAAAGTTTGAAACTCAGTTTAGTAACTTCTGGTCCTGCGATTAGTTTGAATAGATTTCCCCACTTTCGAGTGTTTTTTTTTTTTTTCGTTAAAGGACTCAAGAGTTGATTGAGCCGTATGAGGAAGGAAACTCTCAAGTACGGTTCTAAGGAAAGGAAAATAATAACCTATTCTGACCGAGGAGAACAGGCTATTAACCAGGGAGATCCTGAAGCAGCAGAGGTTTGGTTTGATCAAGCTGCAGAATATTGGAAACAAGCTATACTATTAGCTCCAGCTAATTACATCGAAGCACAAAATTGGTTAAAAATTACAGGACGTTTTGATTGAATATTTTCAGAAAAGGAAAATCGATATTAAAGGAAAGTAAATGTATATGTTATCAATGGGATCTAGACTGTAAAGGGTAGGGGTTGGACCAATTATGTCCACCCCAGGCTTTGTATAAACTATTTGATAGAATAGACTATATAATTCAAAAATTCAAAAGGCTTTTTTGAATCTGAATAGTCCATTAAGCGCCCCTTTCAATGTGTCATAATAAAAAACGAACACCCGCCCTAGTTCCATTTTCTTTTTCAAATCGTTCCAGTTCTAAATTCGAAAATAAACAAAGAATTGGTTTGAGATTTATCATTTACTAATTCCAGTTGGCGGGTCTCTTTTTTGTTTCATCCTAACAAAGGAGAACTCTATGATTATGCGTTCACCGGAATCAGAAGTTAAGATTATGGTGGAGAGAGATCCTATCAAAACTTCTTTTGAAAAATGGGCTAACCCCGGACATTTTTCAAGGACATTAGCAAAAGGGGATCCTGAAACTACTACTTGGATTTGGAACTTACATGCGGATGCTCATGATTTTGATAGTCATACCGAAGATTTAGAAGAAATTTCTCGCAAAATTTTTAGTGCTCATTTTGGTCAATTAGCGATCATCTTTATTTGGTTAAGTGGTATGTATTTCCATGGGGCTCGTTTTTCCAATTATGAAGCATGGCTCGCGGATCCCACTCATATAAAACCTAGTGCTCAAGTGGTTTGGCCTATAGTAGGCCAAGAAATATTGAATGGGGACGTAGGTGGAGGTTTTAGAGGAATACAGATAACATCTGGATTCTTCCCAATTTGGAGAGCATCTGGAATAACAAGTGAATTACAACTTTACTGTACTGCAATTGGTGGATTGATCTTTGCAGCATTAATGCTGTTTGCTGGTTGGTTTCATTATCACAAAGCTGCTCCAAAATTATCTTGGTTCCAAGTAGAATCTATGTTAAATCACCATTTAGCAGGGTTATTAGGACTTGGTTCGCTATCTTGGGCAGGGCACCAAGTACACGTATCTTTACCTATTAACCAACTTCTAGATGCTGGAGTGGACCCTAAAGAGATACCACTGCCTCATGAATTTATTTTAAACCGCGACCTTTTAATTCAACTTTATCCTAGTTTTTCTAAAGGCTTGACTCCCTTTTTTACACTAAATTGGTCTGAATATTCCGAAATTTTAACGTTTCGGGGGGGTTTAAACCCAATAACAGGAGGATTATGGTTGACTGATATTGTACACCATCATTTAGCTATTGCCGTTATTTTTCTGATAGCTGGCCATATGTATAAAACCAATTGGGGTATTGGGCATAGTATACAGGAAATTTTAGAAGCTCATAAGGGCCCATTTACAGGAGAGGGGCATAAAGGTCTTTATGAAATATTAACTACCTCATGGCATGCTCAATTAGCTCTTAACTTGGCTATATTAGGGTCTTTGACTATTGTTGTAGCTCATCATATGTATTCTATGCCCCCTTATCCTTATCTAGCCATTGACTATGGTACTCAACTTTCTTTATTCACACATCACATGTGGATTGGCGGGTTTGTCATCATTGGTGCCGCAGCACATGCGGCGATTTTTCTAGTTAGAGATTATGATTCAACTACTTCTTATAATAATTTATTCGATCGAGTTCTTCGACATCGTGATGCAATTATATCGCATCTAAACTGGACATGTATATTCTTAGGCTTTCATAGTTTTGGTCTATATATTCATAATGATACTATGAGTGCATTAGGGCGTCCTCAAGATATGTTTTCGGATACTGCTATACAATTACAACCAATATTTGCTCAATGGTTACAAAATACTCATGTAACAGCACCTAGGTTTACAGCTCCTGCTGCAACAGCAAGTACAAGTTTCACTTGGGGAGGCAATGATTTGGTAACAGTAGGTACTAAAGTAGCTTTGTTACCGATTCCTTTGGGAACTGCAGACTTTTTAGTTCACCACATTCATGCTTTTACAATTCATGTAACTGTATTAATCTTACTCAAAGGTGTTTTATTTGCGCGTAGTTCCCGTTTGATACCCGATAAAGCGAATCTTGGTTTTAGATTTCCTTGTGATGGACCTGGAAGAGGAGGAACCTGTCAAGTATCTGCATGGGATCATGTTTTTTTAGGTTTATTCTGGATGTACAATGCAATTTCTGTTGTTATATTTCATTTTAGTTGGAAAATGCAATCGGACGTTTGGGGTAATATAAGCACTCAGGGAGTAGTAACTCATATCACGGGGGGAAACTTTGCACAAAGTTCCGTTACAATTAATGGGTGGCTTCGTGATTTTCTATGGGCACAAGCTTCTCAAGTAATTCAATCTTATGGTTCTGCGTTATCCGCATATGGCCTTTTCTTTTTGGGTGCTCATTTTGTTTGGGCTTTTAGTTTAATGTTTTTATTTAGCGGTCGGGGGTATTGGCAAGAACTTATAGAATCAATTGTATGGGCCCATAACAAATTGAAAGTTGCTCCTGCTATCCAGCCTAGAGCCTTAAGCATTGTACAAGGGCGTGCTGTAGGAGTGGCTCATTATCTCCTGGGAGGAATTGTCACAACATGGTCGTTCTTCCTAGCAAGAATTATTGCAGTAGAATAATAGCGGATGTAACCATTATGATATCAAGATTTCCGAAGTTCAGTCAAGGTTTGTCCCAAGACCCGACTACTCGTCGTATTTGGTTTGGTATTGCAACTGCACATGACTTTGAGAGTCATGATGATATTACGGAAGAACAATTGTATCAACAAATATTTGCTTCCCATTTTGGTCAATTAGCTATAATCTTTCTATGGACTTCTGGAAATTTGTTCCATGTAGCTTGGCAAGGTAATTTTGAGTTTTGGATAAATGACCCTTTACATGTAAGACCTATTGCTCATGCTATTTGGGATCCTCATTTCGGTCAACCGGCTATAGAAGCTTTTACTCGAGGAAGCGCTCCTGGGCCGGTCAATATTGCTTATTCCGGTCTTTATCAATGGTGGTATACAGTTGGATTACGTACTAATGAAGATCTTTATACTGGAGCTCTTTTTTTAATATTTCTTTCTACTGTTTTTTTAATAGCAGGTAGATTTCATTTACAATCGAAACGGAAACCAAGTATCTCATGGTTCAAAAATGCGGAATCACGTCTTAATCATCATTTGTCAGGGCTTTTTGGAGTAAGTTCTTTAGCTTGGACAGGACATTTAGTTCATGTGGCTATTCCAGAATCAAGGGGGATCCATGTGCGATGGGTTAATTTTTTAAGTGTTTTACCATATCCTCAAGGGTTAGGTCCTCTTTTCTCGGGTCAGTGGAATTTGTATTCTCAAAATCCGGATTCTAATAGTCATTTATTTGGCACTTCGCAAGGGGCCGGAACTGCTATTCTAACTCTTCTTGGTGGATTTCATCCGCAAACTCAAAGTTTATGGTTGACTGATATAGCTCATCATCATTTAGCTATTGCCTTAATCTTTTTTCTCGCTGGTCATATGTATAGAACCAATTTTGGGATTGGACATAGTATAAAAGATATTTTAGAAGCTCATATGCCTCCAGGAGGAAAGTTAGGTCGCGGGCATAAGAGTCTTTATAATACAATCAATAATTCTCTTCATTTTCAGTTAGGTCTTGCTTTAGCCTCTTTAGGGGTAATTACTTCTTTGGTAGCTCAACACATGTATTCTTTACCTGCTTATGCCTTTCTAGCACAAGACTTTACTACCCAAGCTGCGCTATATGCTCATCATCAATACATTGCTGGATTCATCATGACAGGGGCTTTTGCCCATGGGGCTATTTTTTTCATACGGGATTATAATCCGGAACAAAATCAGGATAATGTTTTGGCAAGGATGTTAGATCATAAAGAAGCAATAATTTCTCATCTAAGTTGGGTTAGTTTATTTCTTGGTTTTCATACGTTAGGGTTATATGTGCATAATGATGTTATGCTAGCTTTTGGTACTCCGGAAAAACAAATATTGATTGAACCTATTTTTGCTCAGTGGATACAATCTGCTCACGGTAAATCTTTATATGGATTTGACGTACTCTTAGCTTCAACAAAGGGACCAGCATTTGCTGCTGGAAAAAGTATATGGTTGCCGGGTTGGTTAAACGCTATTAATGATAAAAATAATTCACTATTCTTACCAATTGGTCCCGGCGATTTTTTGGTTCACCATGCTATTGCTTTAGGTTTGCATACAACTACATTAATTTTAGTAAAAGGTGCTTTAGATGCACGAGGTTCTAAACTAATGCCCGATAAAAGAGATTTTGGTTATAGTTTTCCTTGTGATGGTCCAGGACGAGGTGGTACCTGTGATATTTCAGCGTGGGATGCTTTTTATTTAGCAGTTTTCTGGATGTTGAATACTATTGGATGGGTTACTTTCTATTGGCATTGGAAGCATCTAACTTTATGGCAGGGGAATGTAGCACAATTTAATGAATCTTCTACTTATTTAATGGGATGGTTAAGAGATTATCTTTGGTTAAATTCTTCCCAACTTATTAATGGATACAACCCTGTTGGTATGAACAGTTTATCTGTCTGGGCATGGATGTTCTTATTTGGGCATCTTGTTTGGGCTACTGGATTTATGTTTCTGATCTCTTGGCGTGGATATTGGCAGGAGCTTATTGAAACTCTTGCGTGGGCTCATGAAAAAACGCCTTTAGCAAACCTAGTTCGATGGAAAGATAAACCTGTAGCTCTTTCTATTGTCCAAGCACGATTAGTTGGATTGTCTCACTTTTCTGTAGGGTATATATTTACTTATGCAGCCTTTTTAATTGCTTCAACTTCAGGTAAATTTGGTTAATTAACGAAACAACTCCTAAACAAAAAAAATTCAATTGAATGAAAATGAGTAATCACCCTTATCTTTAGAATCTGATCGATCTTTTATTTTTTTTATAGTTAGAAACTATGGCAAAAAAAAGTCTTATTGAAAGAGAAAAAAAACGTCAACGGTTAGAACAGAAATATCGTGCAATTCGCGAGTCTTTAAAGAAAAAGGAAGTCTTTTTTTTCTCACAGGAAAAAATTATTTGTAAAATCCAATCTTTACCACGTAATAGTGCACCAACACGTCTTCATCGTCGTTGTTTTTTGACTGGAAGGCCGAGAGGGTTTTATCGAGACTTTGGATTTTGTGGACATGTATTTCGTAAAATGGCTCATGCTTGTTTATTACCTGGTATAATCAAATCAAGTTGGTAGGTATAGTATAAAAAAGCGTCGAAGTTCGACGCTTTTTTCTTTTCTAGGAGGTTTTTCTTTTATGGAAGGTAGACAATAGCGCGGAGTAGAGTAGCCTGGTAGCTCGCAAGGCTCATAACCTTGAGGTCACGGGTTCAAATCCCGTCTCCGCCAAGATGGTTATTTTGTGGGCGGATAGCGGGAATCGAACCCGCGTCTTCTCCTTGGCAAAGAGAAATTTTACCATTCAACCATATCCGCAAGGTATTAAGGAAACAAGACATATTATGTCTTATTAATATGTCTTATTCTTATATTCTTATTAATATGTTTTCTATATTGTTATTTTATATTACTATTTTTCAATCCGTTCAATTATTTTTTGCTTTTTACTTATTAAGTTTGTGAGTTATATAAAAGAATTTAGGACGCCTACAGAAATAACTAATCCAATCCATAATGAGACAGCAGAAAATAGAATATTTTTATTACCTGACCAACCTTCTGGGAAAGCGAAAGCGATAGGTACGCCTATAAGTAATAGAAAGGAAATTGCGATTAATGCAAACATAGTCAGTTGAAAAGCAATAGTCATAATTTTGGTAAAATCCAACATAAACTATACCATTTGATCCTTATTTGATCGAATTAGAATGAAATCTAATATGTAAAAATTGCACCCCTTTTTTTTGAAATGAAATAAGATAAGCTTTTTTTCTAGAGAAGACTTTAGGAGAGATGGCCGAGTGGTTTATGGCTCCGGTCTTGAAAACCGGCATAGGTTACAAACTATCGGGGGTTCGAATCCCTCTCTCTCCTTTTGTTTGGAATAAAAGAAATTAAATTCAAAATTACCAAAAGAAAAAGAATGGGATAACCATTCTTTTTCTTTTATGTTTGGGTTTAGTTTAGAGGGGTCATAAACAGGACAGGTTCTAAATCTCGGTCAATCCCCTTTTCAAAACCTGCTGCGGCTGCACGAGCTCTTCCCGCATGCCACAAATGACCTACAAAGAAAAAAAATCCTAGAACAAAATGCGAAGTAGCTAACCAGCTTCGGGGAGAAACAAAATTTACTGCATTTATTTCAGTAGCCACACCGCCTACTGAGTTTAAAGAACCTAAAGGAGCATGCGTCATATATTCGGCTGAACGCCGTTCTTGCCAAGGTTGTATATCTTTTTTTAATTTATTAAGGTCTAAACCATTAGGACCTCTAAGAGGTTCTAACCAAGGGGCCCGAAGATCCCAAAAACGCATAGTCTCCCCACCAAAAATAATTTCCCCAGTAGGGGAACGCATAAGATATTTACCCAATCCAGTTGGTCCTTGGGCAGATCCTACACTAGCTCCAAGACGTTGGTCTCTAACTAAGAAAGTAAAAGCTTGAGCTTGAGAAGCTTCTGGGCCAGTAGGCCCATAAAACTCGCTGGGATACGCTGTATTATTAAACCAAACGAAACAGCAAGCAATAAAACCAAACAAAGAAAGAGCCGCTAAGCTATATGATAAATAAGCTTCGCCAGACCAAACAAAAGCACGACGAGTCCATGCAAAAGGTTTAGTTAATATGTGCCAAATACCACCGAAGAAACAAATTGAACCCAACCAGAAATGTCCTCCAATTAAATCTTCCATATTGTTTACACTAACAATCCATCCTTCTCCTCCAAAAGGAGATTTCAGTAAATAACTAAAAATAGTATTGGGGTTAAGGGTCATATTTGTTATTTTTCTTACATCTCCACCACCCGGAGCCCAGGTATCATATATACCTCCAAAATAGAGAGCTTTTAGCACGAGAAGAAAAGAACCAGCACCGAGTAAGATGAGATGAATACCCAAAATGGTAGTCATTTTATTTCTATCCTTCCAAGCATAACCGAAAAAAGGAAAAGACTCTTCTAACGTTTCAGGACCTATAAGGGCGTGGTAAAGACCACCGAAGCCTAGAACGGCAGAAGAAATTATATGAAGTACTCCTGATACAAAAAAAGAAAAAGTGTCGACAACATCTCCGCCAGGACCTACTCCCCACCCTAGAGTAGCGAGATGAGGAAGTAAAATTAACCCTTGTTCATACATAGGTTTTTCAGGTATAAAATGAGCCACCTCGAAAAGGTTCATAGCTCCGGCCCAGAACACAATTAGTCCAGCATGAGACACGTGAGCTCCAAGTAATTTACCAGATAAATTGATTAGTCTAGCATTACCGGCCCACCAAGCAAACCCTGTAGTTTCTTGATCACGACCAGCTAAAGTAAGAGTTCCATTAAAGAGCGTTTCCACGGGGTAAAACCTCCTCGGGGAATATAAGGTTTTCATGAGGCTGATCTTGAGCCGCCATCCAGGCTCGAATACCTTCATTCAGGAGGATATTTTTTGTATAGAAAGTCTCAAATTCAGGGTCTTCCGCTGCGCGGATTTCTTGGGAAACAAAGTCATAGGCACGTAAGTTTAGAGCTAAGCCTACAACTCCAATAGCACTCATCCATAAACCAGTTACAGGTACAAATAACATGAAAAAATGTAACCAACGTTTATTAGAAAAAGCAACTCCAAAAATCTGGGACCAAAAACGATTAGCTGTGACCATGGAATAAGTTTCTTCGGCTTGAGTCGGGTTAAATGCACGGAATGTGTTTGCCCCGTCTCCGTCTTCAAATAAAGTATTTTCTACAGTAGCACCGTGAATAGCACATAGCAGAGCAGCTCCTAAAACCCCGGCAACTCCCATCATGTGAAACGGGTTTAAGGTCCAATTATGAAAACCTTGGAAAAAAAGGATAAATCGGAAAATAGCAGCAACTCCAAAACTGGGAGCGAAAAACCAACCAGATTGACCTAAAGGATAGATTAAAAAAACTGAAACAAAAACAGCAATTGGAGCAGAAAATGCAATTGCATTATATGGTCGTAATTGTACAGATCTAGCAAGTTCAAATTGGCGTAACATGAAACCTATTAAACCGAAAGCACCATGCAGAGCTACGAAGGTCCATAGACCACCTAATTGACACCAACGCGTGAAATCCCCTTGTGCTTCAGGGCCCCATAATAGAAGAAGTGAATGTGCTAAACTATTCGCGGGAGTAGAAACTGCAGCTGTTAAAAAATTACAGCCTTCTAAATAGGAACTAGCTAGTCCGTGAGTATACCACGAGGTCACAAAGGTTGTACCAGTGAACCATCCACCCAAGGCGAAATAAGCACAAGGAAAAAGTAATAGACCAGACCAACCTATAAAAATGAACCGGTCTCTGCGTAGCCAATCATCCAGAGTATCCAAAAATGTTTTTTCCTCTTTGGAAAAGTTTCCAAGTGCTATAGTCATTATTATCCTCCTTTTTTAAACATTTTGTTCATTTTCTTTTTTTGATTTTTGATTGAATTTGAATATAAAGACAAAAGAATTAATGAGCAAAAATCGATAAAAATACTTATCTACTTTACCATTATAAGAAAAAACTAGAATTCAAAAGTAAAAATTAACAAGGGTTCTTAATTTTTAGGATATACTTATAATGAAGGCTAAAGTCCATTATCGGATTTGAACCGATGACTTACGCCTTACCATGGCTTTACTCTACCACTGAGTAAAAAGGGCTTCATTTTTTTGGCTGCAAGCAAGTAAACGACAAACAAAAGAACAAAAGAAAATTATAACCTATACAATATTTTTTGATTTCTAAGGAATATCTCTTTGTTGTAGTGTAATTAAATAAAAATTTAATAAAATTAATCACTCAAAAATTTTGTTTATGAAATTAGCTTATTGGATGTATGCCGGTCCTGCTCATATTGGAACTTTACGAGTAGCTAATTCATTTAAAAATGTGCATGCTATTATGCATGCTCCTTTGGGAGATGATTATTTCAATGTAATGCGTTCTATGCTAGAGCGGGAAAGAAATTTTACTCCAGCGACAGCTAGTATTGTAGATCGTCGTGTTTTAGGACGTGGATCTCAAAAAAAAGTAGTAGATAATCTACTTCGGAAAGATAAAGAACAAAATCCTGATTTGATTATATTGACACCTACGTGTACTTCAAGTATTTTACAAGAGGATTTACAAAATTTTGTAGATAGAGCATCTGTAATATCTGATTCAAATATTATTTTGGCGGATGTAGACCATTATCAAGTAAATGAAATTCAAGCAGCAGATAGGACTTTAGAGCAAGTTGTTCGCTTTTATTTATCGAAACAAAAAAAAGAAAAATTAGACCGATTTTTGACGGATGTGCCTTCTGTAAATATCATCGGTATTTTTACTTTGGGGTTTCATCATCAACATGACTGTCGTGAGTTAAAACGTTTATTTCAAGATCTCAATATACAGATAAATCAAGTAATCCCTGAAGGGGGGTCTGTCGAAGATTTGCAAAATTTACCAAAAGCTTGGTTAAATTTGGTGCCTTATCGTGAAATAGGGTTAATGACAGCTTTTTTTTTAAAAAAAGAATTTGGAATGCCTTATCTATCTATAACACCCATAGGTGTTATAGATAATGCCGAGTGTATCCGACGGATAGAAAAATCGGTGAATCCTTTTGCTTCAATTTTTGGGGAAAAGAGAGTAAATTATGAATCTTATATTGATAGACAAACTAGGTTTATTTCCCAAGCTGTTTGGTTTTCAAGATCTATTGATTGCCAAAATTTTACGGGGAAGCAAACTGTTGTTTTTGGTGATGCAACTCATGCTGCGTCTATTACCAAAATACTTGCTCGAGAAATGGGAATTCGCGTGAGTTGTACAGGTACATATTGTAAACATGATGCAGAGTGGTTTAAAGAGCAGGTACAAGATTTTAGTAATGAAATATTGATCACAGAGGATCATGCTAAAGTAGGGAAAAAAATTGCTTGTGTAGAACCTTCCGCAATATTCGGTACTCAAATGGAACGTCATATTGGTAAACGGTTTGATATCTCCTGCGGTGTTATTTCTGCACCAGTTCATATACAAAATTTTCCTTTGGGATATCGTCCTTTTATGGGGTACGAAGGTACAAATCAAATAGCTGATTTGGTCTATAATTCTTTTGCGCTGGGTATGGAAGATCATCTTCTAGACATTTTTGGTGGTCATGATATGAAAGAAGTAATAACAAAATCTAACCCTATAGGTGGTTTAGACGTAATCTGGGATACTGAAAGTCAACTAGAACTACAAAAAATTCCTCGTTTTTTCAGGGACAAGGTAAAAAGAAAGACAGAAAAATTTGCTAAAATAAAGGGTGTAGTTAAGATTACAATTGAAGTCATGTACGCAACTAAGGAAACATTAACTGTAAGATAATTCGTTTTTTTTTTTGCTTAATTTGACAAATAATCTACTACGGCCTATCATTATTGTATACCTTAAGGTATACAATAATATATTCTTTAGGGTTGCTAACTCAATGGTAGAGTACTCGGCTTTTAAGTGCGATTTAATCAAGTTTTTTACATTTTGAAATGAAGTAAAATTTTCGTCAATATTAATCAGTAATGATTATTTTAGTAAACTACGACTTATCCTAGAAAAAGGAAAAAAAAGCATGTCGCTTTTGGAAAAACTTCTTTTTTCAATTCAAAAAAGGTAAGATTTTCAATGAAATTGAAGTTCAATCACTTTGTAGTTAAAAAGTCTATGGAAAAGGGATAGCTTGAATAATGAAGAAACCTAGAAGAACGAGTTTCTGCTCTTCCTAGCGAAGAGAAAATGATTCCTCTTATTAAAAAGAAGTTAAAAGCTTTTTAGCAATCGATATGGGAAGGTTTTTCTCTGAAAAGGTCAGAGAATTTCATATCATAGAATCCTAAAGACTTTAAGATCGGTGTGTAAAAAAAATTAGTGTGCTGGCCTGAATTTCATGAGTCAGGAGAACGCCTGGTTGCTAAGATAAAATATTTGCGTCTTTTTTGTGTATGACGATTGAGATTCTTTCTTTTGAAACTACTATTTGGTTTATTCGGTTCAAGCTAGATTGTACTATGTGTTATTTTATTTCTAAAAAGAAAGGTTTAGGAGGTTTTTTCTTGAAAAAAAATGAAAACATACGTTGGCAACAACATTTTTTATATCCCCTCTTATTCCATAACGATTTCTATGTTATAGATCCGAATCTGTTATTCAACTCAAGCCCTTCTTTCGAAAAAATAGAAAAATTACCTAATAGTTTCCGTTTTTTGAATGTAAAACGTTCAATTAAGCTATTACATCAACAAAACTATCTTGTGTATAATACAAGAAGTTCTTGTTTTAATTTCATTGGAAAAACTTTTTTTTTCTGTTTTGATATTTTTGTTTCCACGTGGTGGAAACACTTTTTTGGTTTCAAAGTAACTTTCAAAGAAATAAATCAACAGGTCAATTTTCAATCAGTCTTTTCTCTATTTCTTTTTTTGGAAGAAGTCTTTATGTTTTCTCTTTCTTTTTCTAATATAAGAATACCCTCTTCGATTCATTCAGAGCTGTTAATTAGACGTTTCAAATTTTCGATTCAAGATGTTTCTTTTTTACATTTTTTAAGTTTTATACTTTTTTCAAAGCAATTTAAGTTTGTGAATAATTCTATTATTTTTCCAAAAGGAAGTGTGATTTTCTGTTTCTTTTTAGGGAATATTCTTCTTTCTATTTTCGAAGATTTTTTCACTCTTCGATGGAAAAGTTGTTTTCATGAAAAATCATTGTCTTATGGTCTTTTTTCAGAACAAAAGCATTTTCAACAAAAATGGAATTTTTTAACCCGAAAACCGAAAAAAAAAGATACGATAAGATTGCTAAAGGATTTTTTTTTTCACTATATAAGATATGGGGAAAAATTGATTTTGCTGGGAACTACTATTCTAGTCAAAAAATGTGAATTTTTTTTCTTAAATTTTTGGCAAACTTATCTTTTTGTTTTATCGGAACCCTCTAGTTTTTTTTTGAAACAAATTTCCAGTCAAAATATATTTTTTCTAGCTTATTACTTAGAATATCCAACAAACTCTTTTTTACTCCGACTAAATATCTTAGATTATTTTCTATCTACTGATTTTGTTAGCAGGGAATTAAATTCAAAACTTAGCGCTGTTTTTGTTATTCAATTTTTATCAAAAGAAGGATTATGTGATAAAATGGGTAACCCGAAGAGTAAATTAGCATGGCTTAGTTTTACCGACAATTCTATTCTTGATAAATATGATCATTTTTGCAGAAATGTAGATTCTTTTTACAGTGGAGCACGAAATAAACGTTTTTTAGATCGTGTGAAGTATATACTTTTTCTCTCATGTATCAAAACTTTAGCCTGTAAGCATAAAAGTACGATACGTATAGTTCGAAAAGAATTAGGATTTGAACTACGTAAAATATTTGTGCGAAAACAAGTTGAATTCAAAAACAAAAAATTGCTATATTTCTGTTTTCATAAACAATTTAGAAAATTGCTATTTAAGATAGATTTAGTTACAGAACGACTTTGGTTTTTAGATATTTTGGAGGTAAATAATTTCACCAAGTTTTGGGTAAAACAGCAGAATGCTCTGGATTTTTTTTTTATTTTTGATCAAAATATTTGGTTTATGCTAGATCAATTTTTGTGATTTAATGAAATGCTTGTTTTGCCGGTAGATGTGAAATAGAAATAGAAAATACAGAGAGAAAGCCGTGTGCAATGAAAATTGCAAGCACGGTTTGGGAGGAGATTTTTGAATTTTCTTGAAATATTCAAAAAATTGAATGAAATGATCTACTTCATCCGACTAGTTCCGGGTTCGAATCCCGGGCAACCCATAAGGCATTCCCTTAGTTTTTTATATTATATTTTTGATTATATTTTAGTTGACTTCAATATAGAAATTATTTTATACTGTTGAATAACAAGCCATGCTTGGGAGTCTCTGATTTTTATTTTAACTAAACTCCAAATTAATCAACCATGACTGCAATTTTAGAAAGACGCGAGAGCGCAAGTGCTTGGGGTCGTTTTTGTAACTGGATTACTAGTACTGAAAATCGTCTTTATATTGGATGGTTCGGTGTTTTAATGATTCCGACTTTATTGACTGCAACTTCAGTTTTTATTATTGCTTTTATTGCAGCTCCGCCTGTAGATATTGATGGTATTAGAGAACCTGTTGCCGGTTCTCTTCTTTATGGAAACAATATAATTTCTGGTGCTATTATTCCTACCTCTGCAGCTATTGGTTTGCATTTTTATCCTATCTGGGAAGCAGCTTCTGTGGACGAATGGTTGTACAACGGCGGTCCTTATGAGTTAATTGTTCTTCATTTTTTACTTGGCGTAGCTTGTTACATGGGACGTGAATGGGAACTTAGCTTTCGCTTAGGTATGCGACCTTGGATTGCTGTTGCATATTCAGCTCCTGTTGCGGCTGCTGCTGCAGTTTTCTTGATTTATCCTATAGGCCAAGGAAGTTTTTCGGATGGTATGCCCTTAGGCATTTCTGGTACTTTCAACTTCATGATTGTATTCCAGGCAGAGCATAATATTCTTATGCATCCTTTTCATATGTTAGGCGTAGCTGGCGTTTTTGGTGGTTCTTTATTTAGTGCTATGCATGGTTCTTTGGTAACTTCTAGTTTAATAAGGGAAACCACAGAGAGTGAGTCTGCTAATGCAGGTTACAAATTTGGTCAGGAAGAAGAAACTTATAATATTGTCGCGGCTCACGGTTATTTTGGTCGATTGATTTTCCAATATGCTAGTTTTAATAATTCTCGTTCTTTACATTTCTTCTTAGCGGCTTGGCCCGTAGTAGGTATCTGGTTTACTGCTTTGGGTATTAGTACTATGGCGTTCAACTTGAATGGATTCAATTTCAATCAATCTGTAGTTGACAGTCAAGGTCGTGTTATTAATACTTGGGCTGATATAATTAATCGTGCTAATCTTGGTATGGAAGTTATGCATGAGCGCAATGCTCACAATTTTCCTCTTGATTTGGCATCAATGGAATTCAATTCTATAGATGGTTAA